AGGGCGAAGCTTGCAAGCGCGTGCTTGCACCTAAGCAGTACTCCCTCCGGGTTTTATTAAATGCAGTATGACGGAACATTAAAAAAGACTTCCTTCCGGCTAACCAAGCGAAATTTAGCCGAGTACTAAGTAAGTCCTTCGGTCCTGTTTTTTAGACTTAGCTGAACTATAATCAGTTCTGTAAGACCGTTTCCCGGAGGAGGAGGCTGGCGTCTTTGAAAAAACGAAGGATGTTGCAGAGAGATGGCACCCTTCCCTGGTTCAATTTGATTAGCAATTATTTTATGCGAAGGAAGTACAGGCCATAAATAATGTTTTATTTACTTAAGTTATTTTAATCTGATTATATAAGTATAAATCATCGTAGATAAAAAATTACCATAGATGATCTAAATCCATGTAAAACACGACAGAAATTGATGATCCTAAAGGATCAAATACATTTACCTCATCATCACCCAAAAACAAAAAATATTTATTATATTCGATATATTATTGGTATCTTCCTGCTAATTTATCTTTGTATGTGGTTTTTTTATTGTGGAGGAGCCTATAAGCATTCTTTAGCGTAGGACCATGGCAATGTTACAGTAGAAGCTTATATGGCTTCTGTCACCGCTCTAATGAAGCCTTGGGTACCAAGGAGAAGAACCGGATAAAAGGATACTAGAAATAACTCATACCATGAAGACCCCAACAATAGATACTTGATTATGATGGGATTGTCTACTCTATAATATGGAAGTAACTGGAATATGAAACAGAATAGCCCTGAAGACGAAGCTGGCCGAACGATGGGTTGGGCTTGAAACACCTAAGGACGCAGTTCCTATGAATCATCATATATAGCAATATAGCAGAAAAAGCCATTAAAACGAACAACAATTATTGGGGCGGTATAACGCAGCTCTGTGGCGCTGGATTGTCGCCCATGTATGCTACAAACGATCAGGCTACTGGTCGGCTCTAAAGTTGTAAAATGTCATAAGAATTCTGAACGTGACGCCATACACGCAAAAAACACACCCACTAAGTAACTTTTCATTCTGGAAGAACCGCAATACCATAATATTTCCTGATCAAAACAAGGAAGAATACAAAGTAATGGCCCGCGTAGGTAGTTTCAACCTACTTTCTCTACTTACTTATCGAAGCCGAAGAGCATAGCAGGGCGAAGCATGCGGGCTTCAATTTCATCATTAGAAAACGCATAAATGCTTTTTTCGTGAAAATAAACTAGAATATGGAGCTCAGGGCTGAGCCTTGTGTCCTCTGGCCAAAGGTTTAAAAAAGCGAGAAGGTCCAATTAGTATGGCTAAAGATACGAGGTTCGAAAAAAAATATTTTTCTGTTCAAAAATCTATTGTGTGCCTTAACAAAATTATTGTATAGTACGACGCAAGGTTGCCCTCACCTCCACTATTTGTGCCATGCGGTTTATTATTCAGAAAATAGAAACCATGTTGACAAACATAGCATTTGTTTGATATAGAAAAAAAACCCGGCATCACTTACTTAAATTCGGGGTATGTCGGGGAAGAGGAGGGAGGGAGACTAAAAAAAAAATAATAATAATGATCCTATGCTAATAAAACAAATTGTTATACGGAAAAAAGCCCAAGAGATTGAAAAAAAATCTCCATATATTCTTTTATTTCATTGTAGTGGCTTGACAAGTCGACAATGGCGACAACTCAAAAATCTATTGTGTGCCTTTCGAGGTAGAACTTTATTTCGACCAAATTACAAAAGAAAACTACCACGTAGAAACAAGCAAGGTGGTTTTATTGAGCAGCTTGCTTCTAGCGCAGGTCCCACTTGTATCTTGTACTTAACTAAAGAAGCACCAGATAATACATGGTCACAGTTATTACCTTTGGCCTCATACAACCAAAATCTAGTTTTATTATACGGACAACTTCAATCTACTTTAGTCAATCATATGGATATAGAAAAAGCGGCTAATTTAGAAATAACATCAGTATTTCAACAACTTTTTGAGCTCATTTTTTACCCATATAATTCTTTATATTCTTGTTTGAACAAGCCAATTTATGCTCTACCCACTATACAAGAAAAGACGCAAGGAGGGTTGCTTAGTCACCAGAAGATAACCAACCACTTAATAACTAACACAAATAGTTAACTAACACAAATAGTTAACTATTATAGTTAACTAACACAAATAGTAATGGATGATTTGTTTTTTTGGCGAATAACGGGATTCGAACCCGTGTTTTCAAATTCACAATCTGACACTTTCACCTATTAAGTTATACTCGCCCTTTTTTCCAATTCAGACATTAAAATACTCGCTATCGGATTCGAACCGATAACCCATAGGAACAGATTTTGAGACTGCCGTGTTTACCATTTTCACCAAGCGAGTATGCTCACTATCGGACTTGAACCGATAACCCATAGGAACAGATTTTAAGTCTGTCGTGTTTACCATTTTCACCAAGTGAGCTTAGGCAGGCGAAGCGCAGAATCGAAACACAATAACACAATCTTTTTCTTTAACACAATCCCCATCTTTCGTTTTCCTCTTGCCATTTCATTTTATAGACATCTCCGGCTTATCCTGGCTCGGCTGAATCTGCGGCATTTTCTCAAATATTTGAAAAATCTATAGTCCTCTGTCTCAAGGTGTGTAGAGACTCCTTTTTTACTGATTTATACTAATCTATCTTAGATCCGAGATAGTGCCGAAAAAATGATTCAATTTAATCTAACCATGGTTGCCTCGGCAATGGCAATGACTTTTATACAATATGCAGAATACTCCAAAACCTCTATTTAGAACTGAAAGAAGATAATGCTTTTTTATTTATGAGAAAATCATAAAGTGCAAAGGTTAAAATTTTGAGCTTTGTTTTACGTAGTTTCGCCATCTATATAATAGAATATGGTAGAAAATAATAAGTTGGCGAGGAAGTAAAAATATATATATATCTATATATATATATATTTTTTTTTTATTCTGTGGTCTTGCAATTGTGTTTAAAGCTAAGGGCCCAGCCCCCTATTTCCTATCGTTTCCGTCAATAAAATAAAGGCTTCGTTTAGCCAGGGGTTATTCTTCTCCCCTGCCGAATTGCTTCGCGAACGAAGTAGGCTAAAAAAAGAAAGATTTTTTTTGTCCGCCTTATTCTCTTCTATCATTCAAATGGCCCTATGCGTTTTTGCCAAGCAAAATATTGATTGCATAAGCCATCGGCTTCCACAGAGACCAATAAAGTGATGACAGCAGCGTAGCCAAGCTTGTTCCGCCCGCTGTGCGCAAAAAAAGAGTTTTTTCCGGCACTTAGTAAAACAAAATTTTGACACTCCTTGCGTTGCGGATGGTGAGTGGATTACTAATAAAATGGAGTGATCCAAGATAACCTCTCTTTCAATTTCAATTATGTCATTATATAGTAATGGCATGCGGCGAACTCTATTGGATGCGCCAAAAACTTGATTTGTTGGGCTGTGTCAATTTAGTAAGATTGACAGAGTCTTCATCTAAGTCTCGGCTCGTGCAGCTGTCGCCCAAAATACAATCAATTATCTATCCAATCGACTGTATTTTGGTCACAATAAAAAAAAATGATTTATGTATGTATTTATTAATTGTAACTTTACCTTTACTAGGTAGTTGTGTAGCAGGTGCTTTTGGTCGTCTTCTTGGTCTACGAGGAACTGCTATAGTCACAACCACGTGTGTTTCATTATCTTTCATTTTCTCTTTGATTGCTTTTTATGAAGTTGCACTGGGAGCCAGTGCTTGCTATATGAAAATTGCTCCATGGATTTTTTCCGAGATGTTTGATGCTTCTTGGGGCTTCTTTGGCGACCGTGAAGTCACCGGATGAATTGCTGGATAGATAGATTATCTGGACGCTGCAGTTGCTCTGCGGTGAGACGGACTCGACTCACTCTCTGGGGCGAACTCCTGTAGAGCATCATAGCATGTCGGGAAACGGGCATACTGGACGTAGCCAAAAATATCCTTGGCTGTGCCCCGACCGTGTCTTTGAGACACAGGTGAGGCCGTAGGTCACGAACGTAAGGTGGAGGAGGTATCCCAAACTTGGCGCATCGGGCGAGGCCCGCGTTCCCCCTGCATATAGGCAGCAAGAGGGCGCATATGCCTGAACAAATAGGGGGCCTGAGTCCAATAAGGACAGCACACCACTTCAAGCGCACCTATGTCTCGGTATCGATAGAGTATTCGGTGGAACCGGTGAACCATACATTTTTCTAGATAGAGATGCGTGGGACAGAGGGCTCGTAGTACCTGCCTACCCGCTTCAAATATTCAAAAATTTTTTTGCTGCGAGTTTTTTCAGAAGAACATTGATATCAGCAGAAGGGAAGGGGCCTAAGTCGGCAGATGCCGTACGCTTGAGTGGCAAAGGTAAGCGACACTATACGGCTAGGCGATAAAAAAAGAATATGCAGCGAATAAAAAAAAATCTATTTTTTGCTGCGGCCCGCTTAAACATACAATGGTTACTCCAAGCCTTAATGACAATCTCAAGTTGGTGAGCCGTGTGATAGGTAACTATCTTGCACGGTTCGGGGAGCACTTTATTATTTTACTCGAGTGAACGGCCGCCGCATTGCGGTACGCAAAAAATTTCCTGCTTGATTCTGCGATTAAAGGCCCCAGTAAAATAAAACTTTTGACTCTGTGTTTGATAGTCCGACTGTAGTTATGTTAATTGTGGTTACATTTGTAAGTAGCTTAGTTCATCTCTATTCCATTTCATATATGTCTGAGGATCCACACAGCCCTCGATTTATGTGCTATTTATCCATTTTTACTTTTTTTATGCTAATGTTGGTCACCGGAGATAACTTTATCCAATTATTTTTAGGATGGGAAGGAGTAGGTCTCGCTTCATATTTGTTAATTAATTTCTGGTTTACACGACTTCAGGCCAATAAAGCAGCTATAAAAGCTATGCTTGTCAATCGAGTAGGTGATTTCGGATTAGCTCTCGGGATTATGGGTTGTTTTACTATTTTTCAAACAGTAGACTTTTCGACTATTTTTGCTCGTGCCAGCGCTTTTTCCGAACCCCATCATTATTTCATTTCTTGCAATATGAGATTTCATGCCATAACTGTTATTTGTATCTTACTTTTCATCGGCGCTGTTGGGAAATCTGCACAAATAGGATTGCATACTCGGTTACCTGATGCAATGGAGGGTTTTCGAATATCTGAGGGCTCTCATGTGCCAATAGGTACATTATACCAATCTCACTGTATGCCGGAATCGTCGATCAAATGAGAGTCCCCATCGGAAAAATATCTCATTTTGGCCAATCGGCAGGAAACCTATAAAGGAAGGCCAAGCCCACCCAACAAAGTAAAGGCTGAAGGAGCTCTATAGGGTCCTCAGAGACTGTACGTGAGACCTCTTGTCCGAAATGGAATTTATTCTTGAAAAGCGAAGCTGACCAGATTTAACTAAGATACGAAGCATTCTTTTGTCGTGAAGATTCGATCATCTTTTTTTTAGATTATATAGTCTAGATATGCAGGTCTTATGGAATAGAAGGATCCGTATAGGGTTTGGGCATGTAGAAAACCTTGTATTGAATCAAATACTCCTCATCAGTTTGGTTATAAGCTGGAAACGGAAAAAAATATATATATTGTTTTTTTCCAGCGCGGCCTGATGTTACATCCCAACTTTCCGCCTGAGCCCAGCCTTATTGTCATCCTCACCAAAGCGCCGCGCGCTGAATCTACCAGGATGCAGTTTAAAAAAGCTTAAATATTTTTTTTGCTTTGCGAAATATATCTATACTCGCGAAAAGCGTTGGGAGGATGGAGCTGAGACGGTGTCTCATGTATAAAAGAAGAAAAACATCTTAGTTGTTAGGGACGCAGCATCCGTAAGATTCTTGGGAGAGTCTCTATCTCATAAGTGGAAGATACAGTCCCTACTCTTGCTAGGCTCATCAGCTTATTACCTAATGCTCTAAAATAGTATTTCTTTGCCTTATGGGAGCGTAAGAGATTATTAAAGAGTAGCCCACTCCAGTATCTGCTTCGATTCATGCAGCTACTATGGTAACAGCAGGCGTTTTTATGATAGCAAGGTGCTCCCCTTTATTTGAATATTCATCCACTGCTTTGATTGTTATTACTTTCGTAGGGGCTATGACGTCATTCTTCGCGGCAACCACTGGAATATTACAGAATGATTTAAAGAGGGTCATAGCCTATTCAACTTGTAGCCAATTAGGCTATATGATATTTGCTTGCGGTATTTCCAACTATTCCGTCAGCGTATTTCATTTAATGAATCACGCTTTTTTTAAAGCATTACTTTTTTTGAGTGCAGGTTCAGTGATTCATGCCATGTCGGATGAGCAAGATATGCGTAAGATGGGAGGGCTTGCTTCCTTGTTACCTTTCACTTATGCCATGATGCTTATAGGCAGTTTATCTTTAATAGGTTTTCCTTTTCGTACTGGATTTTATTCTAAAGATGTTATTTTAGAGCTCGCTTATACTAAATATACGATTAGTGGTAACTTTGCTTTCTGGTTGGGAAGTGTTTCTGTCTTCTTTACTTCCTATTATTCTTTTCGTTTACTTTTTTTAACTTTTTTAGCATCAACAAATTCATTCAAGCGAGACATCTTACGATGTCATGATGCGCCCATTCTTATGGCAATCCCTTCAATCTTTTCGGCTTTTGGAAGTATTTTTGTAGGATACGTGGCCAAAGTGTGACCTGTTAGCCCATAAGTCACTCCTGTGACGAAGCGGCTGTTGCTCACTCAAAAAATAGATTCTTTTTCGAAGTGGACAATAAATTGAGAATTGGATGCGGGCGAAATTCCCGCCAATGGCTGAGATGTTCAGTCGACTCTCCTCCCTTTGTAGGAGGTCCGGCAGCCCCCGAGTTGAAGGTGAGCAAAAAAGGGAGGAGGAAAGAGGCCTTGGTGAACCACTATAAGTAAACAAGTGTAAGCTTTGTTGCCCGACAGTATCAAGTACTGACCACACTGAGGGACGGATCCTGGAATAAAAAGGAGGAATGAAGGGTACTTGCAGTGCAAATTTTTGGTCTTGCATTGAACATCCAATGGACCTTGGACTAAATGGCCACTGCCTGAAAGGACTATGTCCAAGAGACCACCCCGCAAAGTACATCTTGCGCCTATGGGCCGCTATAACTATCCAATACACTCAAAACTGGAAAACTCTGGTAGGGCTCCCTTGCGGCGGGCTGCCAAGCTATAAACCCAACGAGAGTAGGATTCTCTAAAAAGCCAAGGCCGCAGAGTGCAGCCAGCCAAAATAGATTTCTTTTCGCAGCATTTTTATCATGCCCACTTGGAGATTTAGAATTTCAGTAAAAACTGGAAAGGAGAATAAGTTATGAGTAGGTTCTACATAGATACCCAAACGATACCCTGGGAACAAATTCCTTGGCCCAAGGTCGAGGCAGTTGTTTTTAAACTCCAAACCAGGATTTACCAAGCTTCTCGCTCCGACAATATGGACAAGATGCGTGCTCTACAATTTAGACTCATACGAAATCTACATGCCAGACTCTTAGCCGTAAGACAAGTTACGCGGGAGAACCAAAGGAAAAAGGACCCTGACATTTACAAGAAGTTGGTTGCCTCGGGATCACAAAAAATAGAGATGGCAAGAGGTCTTCAATTGGATGGAAAGGCTACGCCCGTTCGTCAGATGATAATAGCAAAGCCCCGAAAAGAGGAAGAGCACCCCAGAAAACTACGAGCAAAAAAAAAATATAGATTTTGTTGCGCCTTTTCTGCACTAGGCGCAACAAAACGTAGAGTCAATCAGGCACGCTTTGCGCCTGGAAAATGGAAAGCAAAAAACAATCTATATTTTTTTTTTCGAACTAAACTTCGCGTCTTTTTATCTTTTTGGCCCATTTGCGTTATTGAAGACAGAGCGAAGCAGGCTTTAATCAAAATGGCCTTAGAAACTGAATGGGAAGCCCGCTTCGAACCCAATTCTTATGGATTCAGACCCGGACGAAGCTACCAGGATGCCATCAAAGCCATATTCGACGCTATTCGAGCCAAGCCCAAGTATGTTTTGAACGCGGACATTTCCAAATGTTTCGATCGCATCGACCACCAAGCCCTCTTGAACAAACTGAAAACTTTGCCTAATTTAGCCAAACAGGTCGAAGCCTGGCTTAAAGTCAACCTCATGACCGGATTAGGAAATAATGCTCAGTACATGGAAAGGGGCACTTATCGCGTGATTTTTCCACTGCTAGTCAACATTGCTCTCCATGGGATGGAGACGGCTTTAACAGAGTGGTCACTGGAAGCATATCCCAAAGGACCAACTCCGATACTGGTTAGATATGCCAACGACTTCGTTGTACTTCACCAATCCGAAGAGATCATAGAACAAGCTCAGGCATTCCTGAGGGAATGGTTAAAGTGCATGGGACTAGAATTGCACTCAGAGAAAATCCAGGTAGTCGACACTGGATCCGGGTTCCAATTTCTAGGGTTTTCAATCAATCATATCTGGAAATGGGGCAAAGTTAGAACTTTAATAACTCCGTCTCGTGAGTCTCGCCGGAGATTTCTCGAAGATATGCGACGGGCCATTCAATTGTCAAAAGGAAAAGCAGCCTACCAACTTATCATAACCCTAGTACCCCGAATAGTAGGATGGGGCAACTACTTCAAATACTCTGAATGCAACAATCTATTTCGGAGATTAGACCATGATATCTTTCAAAAAATCCGAGCATGGGTATACCGACGGCATCCGACATGGGGTCGTGATAGGATCAAACAAAAGTACTTCCCCGAAAAGAGAAGCTGGCTCTTCAACAAGAAAGTATACCAAGATAACTGGATTTTGTACGACTCTCGCACAACGGCCTTCGGAGTGAAAAGAGAATATTACCTGGTCAAACTGAGTTGGATAGCTAGCCACAAGCACATGTTGGCAAGACAAGATAAGAGCCCGATAAAATGAAAAGCCGCGTGAAAAAAGAGCGCAACAGCAAAAAAATCTAGATTTTTTTTTTGCTCTTGACTTCTCCGTTCTACTGCGCACCTTTAACGGAACTACTATCTACTGAAATCTAAAGGTTCCAAATGCGGTAACCAAAAAGCTAAAGGGCTCTTTCTTTATTACATCGCCCAAACATGTTAGAAAACCATGAGAGCCTAAAAGTAGAGCACATCAACGTGAAATCCTTGTGTGTTCGTAGAGAACTTATGAACAAGCACTGCCATATTGGAGACAAGCAAGAAGACGTAAAAATTCTAAGAGGAGCCGTATGAGGCGGAAGCCTCACGTACGGTTTTGAAGCCAAGCCGTTCCAGCAATGGAACGGCTTAGGAACCGATATGATGATTGGTTTAGGTACCAATTTTTGGGCTAATTCTCTTTTCATACTACCAAAAAATGAAATTATTGCCGAATCCGAGTTTGCTACTCCAACAATTATTAAACTAATTCCTATTTTGTTTAGTACTTTAGGTGCTTTTATGGCATATAATATAAATTTTGTAGCAAATCCATTCATTTTTGCTTTGAAAACTAGTACTTTGGGTAATCGATTATATTGCTTTTTAAATAAGCGCTGGTTTTTTGATAAACTTTTCAATGACTTTATAGTCAGGTTCTTTTTGCGTTTTGGATATGAAGTTTCATTTAAAGTTTTAGACAAGGGTGCTATTGAAATCCTGGGACCTTATGGAATTTCGTACACATTTCGAAAATTAGCCAAGCAGATAAGTAAACTTCAAAGTGGTTTTGTTTATCATTATGCTTTTGTAATGTTGATCGGCTTAACCATATTTATTACCATAATAGGTCTGTGGGATTTTATTTCTTTCTGGGTAGATAATCGATTGTATTTTATTTACATAGTGAGTTTTCTATTTATTCATTTTGAAAACGACATTGGCACGAACTAAAGGGGCATACTTCCTTATATAATACCATGAAACTTTGAGGGACGCAATGATAAGCCAGTGCTACGCCCTTTTTTTGGCCCCGCCGAGAGGGAGGGCTGAGGCCCGACGAAGCCTAACAAGCAAAAAAAATAGATTTTTTGGAGCCTAAGCTATGCTCTGCGGTCTAGCTATGATAAACCGTGGGAAGAAAATGGATCCTCGAATAAAGCACGTTATTGCGGCAGGGTCTATGGGGAATCTAAAGAAGAGGAAGAAGAAAGTAAAGATTGGAATGATAGAATAATGAATCGAAAGAGAGAAAATCAAAAAAACCATAAAACGAAAAAAAAAATTTCGGCTTTTTTTATTCTCCTCGACCATGACTGAGACCGTCCAGTCACGTGATTGAGGCCGTCCAGTCATAATAGCAAGCCCTAGAGCATTGAACAAAGCGGTGAAAGGCGAAGCATGCAATTACATAGTATGCGCGTATAAAAGCTCATCAAGTTATGCAATTATTGCGGGCTTTATGTATATAAGTGCAGGGGGTTATGATGATATACCCATAAGGCCTCTATGGCTGGAAAGCCGAGAGGAAATATGGACCCGCGGCCTGCGAAGAAAGCTGCGTCCCCGGGATCTTCTGGAAAAAGAGTAAACATTTATGTTACAATTTTTAGCTCCATTTTATTCCAATCTCAGTGGTCTCATTCTGTGTCCTTTATTAGGAAGCATCATTCTTTTCGTTATCCCCGATCCCAGAATACGACTGATACGAAGTATTGGTTTGTGCACCTCTTTGATTACTTTCTTATATTCCCTTCTTTTCTGGATACAATTTGATAATTCTACAGCCAAATTTCAATTCGTGGAAACCATTCGATGGCTTCCTTATTCAAACATCAATTTTTATATAGGTATAGACGGTATCTCTTTATTTTTCGTGGTCTTGACCACATTTTTAATTCCTATTTGTATCTTAGTAGGTTGGTCCAGTATTAAAAGTTATAAAAAAGAGTATATGATAGCATTTTTAATTTGTGAATCTTTCATGATTGCTGTGTTTTGCATGCCGGATCTTCTATTATTTTATGTTTTTTTTGAAAGCGTTTTAATCCCTATGTTGTGCGGAGCTGAGCATCTGATATTCGCGGCGCGAAGCGCCGCCTCTGCAGGAGCCTTGTGCAGTAAACCTTTCTGAGTGATCTGAAGACCAGTAGGCTCGCGAAGCTTTCAGAGAAGGGTAGTCTTGTGTGTAAGCATAGCTTTTTGGTCGAACCCGTCGGATGACCTAGTTGGGATTGGGGGGTACTTTGAGTGGGTACTTTGCAGGACTTCACTCTGCCTACTCGAATATTGTATAAACATGCAGGAAAGGGTGCTCCTAGGCAGGGAAGAATGGAGTTTTGCTACGAGAAAACGGTTTTCGTGAAGTCTAAGGGGTGCAGACACACTTGCGCGAATTACAGATGACGGCTACAAGGGTGGTGGGGAAAAGAAAAGTACCCGACGCCTGGGGATGGACATAAATTTGTTAACTACCTATTGAGCTGACAAGGATAATCGTCCTGATCTTGAAAGAGGACCTCAGGTCAATTCCTCTGTCGGAAAGTTGTTGGCGAGGCCGCGGAATGAGTCGCTAGAACAAAAAAGGAGACCGAAATAAAAAAATATTTTGGAACTACGAGCCGAAAAAAGGCGTAAAGCCCTTTCTGCAAAAATCTATATATATTTTTTTCTTGCTTGGCTTTTATTCTCGGCTCATCCGCTATTTTGAGAGGGAGCCGTATGACGCGAGAGTGTCACGTACGGTTCTTTGAGAAGGGTGTGGGTACCTACAGGAGCTTTTTTTCGACTCATTTATCACGGGGAGATAAAGCCGAGGGCCTATCATCCCTTACTCTCCTATTATCATAGGGGTATGGGGTTCTAGACAAAGAAAAATCCAAGCAGCATATCAGTTTTTCTTATATACTTTACTCGGATCTGTCTTCATGCTCCTAGCCATTTTATTCATTTTTTTCCAAACAGGAACCACCGATTTACAAATATTATTAACCACAGAATTTAGTGAACGACGCCAAATATTGCTATGGATTGCTTTTTTTGCTTCTTTTTCTGTCAAAGTGCCTATGGTACCAGTTCATATTTGGTTACCTGAAGCTCACGTAGAGGCACCTACGGCTGGATCTGTAATCTTGGCAGGAATTCTTTTGAAATTAGGAACCTATGGTTTTTTAAGATTCTCTATACCCATGTTTCCTGAAGCGACACTCTATTTCACTCCTTTCATTCATACCTTAAGCGTCATTGCTATTATATATACTTCCTTGACTACAATAAGACAAATCGATCTGAAGAAAATTATTGCCTACTCTTCAGTAGCTCATATGAATTTTGTGACTATCGGTATGTTCAGTCTAAACATACAAGGAATTGAAGGTAGTATTTTACTTATGTTAAGTCATGGAATGGTTTCTTCAGCCCTTTTTTTATGTGTTGGTGTTTTATATGACCGACATAAGACTCGACTTGTTAAATATTATGGAGGTTTAGTCAGCACCATGCCCATGTTCTCCACGATCTTCTTATTCTCTACCTTAGCTAATATGAGTTTACCTGGTACTAGCAGCTTTATCGGAGAATTTCTTATTTTAGTAGGAGCTTTCCAGAGAAATAGCTTAGTGGCCACATTAGCGGCACTTGGAATGATTTTAGGCGCAGCTTATTCTCTTTGGCTATATAATCGTGTAATTTTTGGGAATTTCAAACCCAAATTCCTCCAAAAATTCTCCGATTTAAATAGAAGAGAAGTTCTAATATTTTTCCCTTTTATTGTTGGAGTTATTTGGATGGGTGTCTACCCCGAAGTTTTCTTAGAGTGTATGCATACTTCCGTAAGTAACTTAGTGCAACATGGAAAATTTGATTGAAGAACATAAAAAAGAGGTTTGAAGAAATGTTTGAACATGATTTTTTGGCGCTTTTCCCAGAGATCTTTCTTATTAACGCAACCATCATTTTGCTGATTTATGGAGTTGTATTTAGTACCTCTAAAAAATATGATTATCCACCATTAGTGTGTAATGTTAGTTGGCTTGGTTTACTTAGTGTTGTGCGCCTAGGAGGGCGCGTTTGAGAAGACGATGGTTTTGAAAACAATCGCTCGGATAGACTCCCTAACCTTATGTGGGATCAGACCGCAAGGAACCATAGCATGGGTACCATCCGCGTTTCGTCGCAAGTACAATCGTACGCATAGGAGTAAGGTAACTTCCCCCAACGAAAGGCGGGGCCGGAAGACACGTGGGCTCGAACGCTACTCACGTGCGAGCAACCCTCCGGACGTAACTGTAATGGACAGAAAAAGTGGTACACGTGACTAAACGACAAGCAAACGGCCAAACGCGCAAACTAGGGATCATCCAAATGGACTCGATAGGGACCGGCTTTGATAAAAGCAGGGCGTAGCAAATTTGCTACGATTTTCGGAAAAAAATACTTTTGAAAATCCCTTGGAGACCAAGGCTTTAGCCAAAATGTACGGGTGACAGATCCTTCCATAATGTACCCTGAGAAATACACCGGGCAATTAATGTTAAGCATACGACGATGCCCTTTGGAGTGAAAGCCTCGGAGGAAAAGGAGGTAGGTGATAATGCGCTGTACTTTCCAGACGCGGCGCGCGCCGCGTCTGGAAAGTACAGCAAACTCGGAAAAGCAATTTAGGATAATGTCATTAAAGAGAAAAAAAAAAAATTTTTTCGCTGAGTGCTACTACTTTCAGTCCCATATTAATGAGACTTCCTACGTCAATATACAACCCTGGATAAAAGACTAAGGCAATAGCTAGGTAAAACAGCGAATTTGATTAATCTACCTACAAACGTAGCCAATGAAGGAATGGAAGACAATGTAGCATAACGCCAACTCCGAAATGATCAGTGTTTTATTTTGTTCATGCAGGCCCGGCCTTAGAGGGTTTCGGTCCGTAAACCTGAAAAAGTTATCATGGACGAGCCACATGCGGGGAAACTCGCACGTGTGGTTCTGACCGGGGGGGAGAAAAGCACCCTATCGGTATCTAATAACTATCTTATTGGTCGCTTCTAGCACACCTCTAACTGTTGCCAATTTATTCTATAATAATTTAATAATAGACAATTTTACCTATTTTTGCCAAATCTTTCTATTAATAAGTACGGCTAGCACTATAGTTATGTGTCTGGGTTATTTTAAAGAAGAGGGTTTGAATGCTTTTGAATCTATTGTCTTAATTCTACTTTCTACTTGCAGTATGCTCTTTATGATCTCGGCTTACGATCTAATTGCCATGTATTTAGCTATTGAGCTTCAAAGTTTATGTTTTTATGTGATTGCAGCATCAAAAAGAGACTCTGAATTTTCTACAGAAGCTGGCTTAAAATATTTTATTTTAGGTGCATTCTCCTCTGGAATTTTATTGTTTGGTTGTTCTATGATTTATGGATTTACTGGAGTTACCAACTTCGAGGAATTAGCTAAGATTTTCACCGGATATGAAATCACTTTATTTGGTGCTCAATCTAGTGGTATCTTTATGGGGATTCTATTTATTGCCGTAGGTTTTTTATTTAAGATCACAGCAGTTCCTTTTCATATGTGGGCACCTGATGTATACGAGGGTTCACCTACTCTGGTTACAGCATTCTTTTCTATTGCACCCAAAATATCTATTCTTGCCAATATGGTACGTGTTTTTATTTATAGTTTCTATGATCCAACATGGCAACAACTATTCTTTTTTTGCAGCATTGCTTCTATGATTTTAGGAGCATTGGCTGCAATGGCTCAAAACAAAGTCAAAAGACTTTTAGCTTATAGTTCTATTGGACATGTAGGTTATCTTTTTATCGGTTTCTCATGTGGAACCATAGAAGGGATTCAATCGCTACTAATTGGTGTTTTTATTTACGTATTAATGACCATCAATGTATTCGCCATAGTTTTAGCATTACGTCAAAACCGTTTCAAATATATAGCAGATTTAGGTGCTTTAGCCAAAACTAATCCTATTTTAGCGATTACTCTGTCTATTACCATGTTTTCATACGCAGGAATACCCCCATTAGCCGGATTTTGTAGCAAATTTTATTTGTTTTTTGCTGCTTTAGGCTGTGGGGCTTACTTACTAGCCTTAATAGGAGTTGTTACTAGTGTTATCAGTTGTTTTTATTATATACGCTTTGTGAAAATAATGTATTTTGATACACCTAAAAAATGGATTCTATATAAACCAATGGATCGTGAAAAATCCTTACTACTAGCAATTACTTTATTTTTGATCAGTTTTTTCTTTTTATATCCTTCTCCCCTATTCCTAATTAGCCATCAAATGGCACTAAGTCTATGTTTGTAAGTTGTATGTCTGATAAATAAATAAAATTTTTATAAGTTCAGCATAATAGAATAGTTGCATAATCCACAAGTATGAATTGGATTCAAGGCTGAATTCGAGCAAGGCCACAGAGCGTAGCTTTTCGCGGGGCGCGATAAAAAAAAAGAATTTTTTTCGCAGATTGGCCTTTGCTGAAAACGAGGAAAGCACTGCGCCTCCAATGACTCTCCGTACCGTCTTATTCCTCCATCCTCCCGGTCGTTTCCAGCCCCATCATTTGTTATGCGAATGATGTGGGCACAGCACCGGTTTAATTGCGTTTCGCGGAGAAATGGCCCAGCGTGAGGCTGCACCTGCGCCCTGAATCATGACAAATGATTTCCATTTGCCAAGCGACGAAGCGGCCCCCTGCTTTTGTTGGCTATTCCCTTCCGGTACCTTAGGCAAGAAAAAAAAATAGATTTTTGGGGGAGAAAACTGGGTGGAAAAAGACCCAAGCGGAAAAAGGGACTTGAACCCTCAACCTTAGCCTTGGCAAGGCTATACTCTACCATTAAGCTATTTCCGCCAGCTCCGACAAAACGAAACGATAAGAAGAAAGTAAGAAGGCCTTTACACTTATCAGATGTATTCTTTTAGTAGAATTTGATGGATAGGCCCATGCTTGGAAAGATTCGAACTCTCAACCCCCAAATCCGTAGTTTGGTGCTCTATCCGATTGAGCTACAAGCACAAATTTATTATTCTTAAGCACTGCGTGTCATGTAGGCTGCATTACTACAAAGAAAAAACATATATATATATGAAAAAATATTTTAAGAATTAAAAAAAAAGAGATATGTTTTTTTTCCCCTATTCACTTAAGCGATGGTATACTTTGAAATTAGAATAGTATTACCCTATTGCATTATTTCAAGGCGTTTATGCCTTCTGTGACCCGAGAAAGTTTATTATAGCACCGTGGTCAAATTAGTCAACATTTTGACCGCAGTTAAGGGATCTGGATGCATTATAACACGTTAGTAATCAAGTTCAAAAAAGAATACTTTGTTGATTGATTTGATTAGCTCGCGTTTAGGTTTTACTGCCAAAAAAAAATATATATATATAGATTTTGTTTTCTCATTTCTCCCAATCCATTGGCTCCATTCAGAAGGCGAAAATGCAGACGTTATTAAAGGTCGCTCTTGGTGTAATGTTGACCAGGTACAGAGTTTTTTTTTAGTTGAAAGCGTCATGGATTCTCGTAGGTAAATGAGAAAAAAAGTGGCACATAAACGGGCCACAGGCCGCAAATTGTGCCACTTTTTTTTTCTTTTTATTGCAGCGCAGCTCTGGCTGACTATTTTTCTTCGAAATAATTTTGTCCCTTTCGTCTAGGGGTATAGGACATCGTCTTTTCATGGCGAGAACACGGGTTCGAATCCCGTAAGGGATAGCCTTACTTATATATGCTCTGAGAGCCAAGCGAAATGAGCTTTCTAGTGCACGTAGGAATTTTTTGTTTGGAAAAAAAAAGGACACAAAAAATGGAAAAAAGACTTTTTTTTCAGTGTCTTCGCTCTTTATTCCAGTTTTTCACCGTTCTCCTCCAGTATTTCTCCCCGTGCCCTCATGATGAACGAAAATCGTGGAGAGCATAGTGATGAAAGGGCGCAGGATATAGCGGCCAAAGGCCCCATTCCCGGAACGAATAGAGCATGAGAAATAAAAAATAAAAATTTTATGCAACTTTCTAAGAAAAACCAAGTAAGTGAAATATGCCTACAATAAATCAATTGATTCGTCATGGTAGAAAGTCAAAACGGCGCACACAACGTACTCGAGCTTTGACCCAATGTCCTCAAAAGCAAGGAGTATGCCTGCGTGTTTCGACGAGAACACCAAAGAAACCTAATTCAGCTTTACGCAAGATAGCCAAAGTACGTTTAACCAATCGAAATGAAATAATTGCTTACATTCCCGGCGAAGGCCATAATTTGCAAGAGCATTCTGTGGTTATGGTTAGAGGGGGTAGAGCGAAAGATTTGCCAGGTGTAAAATACCATTGTATTCGAGGAATTAAAGATTTGCAAGGAATACCGAGTCGACGTCGAGGCAGATCTAAATATGGTACAAAAAAACCCAAAGATTCTATATGAATTTATTTGTCAAATCATCAAATTTCAGCTTTGTGTCTGATTCATCAAAGGCAGGGATCAAAAAAAAGGAAAATTGGCCATTTAGCGGAAAAAATCTATTTTTTTTTCCAGAAAGCTTTTTTGCGCGTCGTTTATCGCATCGTAGATATTTATGCCATGCCCTGGAAGGGCATGTGCTATCAGGACCTAAAGGTCGTGGAGCAAGCATATACAATAGCTCAGACAATTTGGGCTATATCCGGGGCTTGCATGGTAAACAGAAACAATTAATAAAAAAATTGGTCCATATTTGCATGATTAATGGTAGAAAAACGAGATCTCGTGCTATTGTTTATAAAACTTTTCATTGTCTAGCTCAGCATGGCGATATATTGAGACTTTTGGTTAATGCCATAGAAAATGTCAAGCCTGTTTGTGAAGTGAAAAAGGTAAGAATTTCTGGTACTACTCAATTAGTACCATCTATTATAGCAGCAAATCGTCAAGAGACCTTAGCCATTCGTTGGATGCTCGAAGCGGCAGCCAAACGACGTATTAACAAAAAAAGCATGAGCTTAGATCAATGTTTAGCTGATGAGATATTGGATGCTTCCCGAAAGATGGGGATTGCACGTAAAAAAAGGGATGATCTTCATAAACTGGCTCAAGCCAATCGTAGTTTTTCGCATTATAGATGGTGGTAAACTATTTAAGATAGGAGAAGAAGGGGATCAGGCGACGAGGGAGGCGAAGCGCATTATTTAGAAACTTTTCTGCGCTTCGCCCCCTTTTGCCTCGTCCCATTCGGGGATTGGGGAGAGAAAAAAAAGGCCAAGCTTCGTTATGCGCTTGACTACTCATTTAGAAGGATCTCATGGCTTTTATCATAATGAAACTATTCGTCCCTTCTTAGAATCAGACATTGAGCGTCTCAGCTCAAGATAAGTTTGCCGCATCAAAGAGGAGTTGCGAGAAAGTGGGCGCAGCAAAAATCTATGGCGACCAAAGAGAACTTTTGTCAAGCTGCGGGGGGGGGGGGGGGGAGTATCTGCGGCCTCTTCGTCTCGGTAGGAATTAGTCCCCGGGGTCCTGGGACATTCGTTTCCGCCAACGGGGAACTCTACAAGAGGCCGCAGGGCGCAGCAAAATATATATATATAGAATATTTTTTTTTTCGTAGCTTTTTGCATCCCGCGCGTTCAAAGGTCTTCGACCATCGGTGTGCATTATTCTGCGTCATCAAAAGCAAATCCAGCTTTTTTTATTATGGTTGACGATGACGCGCTTAGAAAGTAAAGAAGTGATGTAGCAACTGTTTTGATGCTCCTTACACCAGTCTTTTAATGAAGGTTTATAGCATCATTTAAGTAAATACAGATTAAAATAGTAAAAACATAAGCTTGTAATATAGCAACACCTAATTCCAAACCAGTTGATGCGAATACTATTAAAAAAGGAGCAAAATGCGCTAAATACATAATACCCCCCATAGATAGCATAGTCCAAGCAAACCCGCTTAGAATCTTTACTAAACTATGACCAGCCATCATATTGGCGAATAAACGTATTCCTAGACTTAATGCGCGAAAACGATAAGAGATTAATTCGAGAAGTACTAGGAAGGGTGCTAACGGTAAGGGTACTCCTTGCGGCAATAAAAAACTAAAAAAATGAAGCCCATGTGTTTGGAATCCAACTATAGTGATTCCGATAAAAAGAGATAATGAAAGACCCAGGGTAATTATAAAATGACTTGTTACTGTAAAACTATAAGGTATCATACCAATAAGATTACTAAATAATAAGAAAGTAAAAGTGACAAAAATTAGAGGAAAAAAGCGTTGTTTTATCGAAGAAGGACCGCTTATTTGTTCATTTACCAAGTTAAGCACAAAATCATAAATAATTTCAACAAAGGATTGCCAAGCATTTGGTACTAAGTGTCCTCCATTTAAAGTCACGAAATGAACTAGAAGCAATACTAGACTGATAGTTAATAGCATAAACAAAGATGAATTGGGTCGGTAGGGGAAAAAAATCTTTTTTTTTTGCTCCATCTGAACCTTACTTAGGCCCAGGGTTTAGAGCCGTTCCCCTCCTATAGAACCGTACGTGATAGTCTCCCATCATACGGCTCCTCTCTCCCCGGGACCGGCCAAAGGTCCAATAGAGGCTTTATTTTGGCAGCCATCTTCAAAAAAGTCTTTTTTTTTACTTATCCGAAGAGAGCCAGGACTACATTCCTCGCCGCTTATTTTGTGGGAGGTTTTCTATCCATCCTCGAGCGCATTCCGCAGTATCCTGGGCACTCGCCCTCATAGCCGTCACCCTAGTTGATCTACCCGCGCGTTCTGTCTAGGATTCTCTAGGCTCGACCGGCGTATGCCGGCGTGAACATGGTTTGTATCCTGACCCAGGGGCTTCCTTTCACCGTTTACCATCGGCTATTCGAGTAGATCAGTCCTCATATTCATCTCCCTTCCAAAAGAGCGGCCATTCTCGAGATTCGTAAACCTATCCTGTACAGAACACTTTCCTGACTCCACGGCATCGAAGTAAACGGGAGTTGGATTATCGTCTAAAACCCCGACGAAGTGTTTACACCATCGAGTAGTGGGCGCGAGCTCCGCACGTAAATGAAAGATAGAAATTTCCTATATGAATAGGAATCAATGGAATAATTGCAAATTGTTCTAGCGGACTGCAAGCCATGATGAATTCTCTTTTTTTTCTTTTAGCGCGAGGCGAAACTGAGAAGCCGCTTCGTTGCTTGACGCTTTTCAAGGCAAAGTCTTGGGAGAAAATAAAAAAATATTTTTATTTCTTTCGGTATTTTTTCATATATATATTATATATGACAAAATACCTCGAAGCCAAGCTTGATTTGCCCTACATTCGCCATTCGCGCAGCGAATAGAGCGTTAATTTCTATTTATGTTCCTTTTTTCTTGAATAATGAATGGTAACTTTTTGGAAAAGAAGGAAAGCGGAGCATAATCAAATGGATTTGAAGAGCTAAAAAAAAAGATTTTTTTTTACTTTTCTGCATTTTGGAATATATATGAAAAAAAATCTATATATTTTTGTGCGCCTAGATTTTTTGTCGGTTTGCTGCGTGCCTTTCTTCTATAAGCTGATGGACAAAGTATGCGTGATTTTGTGCCATCTATGTTCGTTCCAGAAGAGAATAAAACTCAAAGTTTCTAAGCCTCTTCTTGCCCCAATTCCATAAGTTGGGGTCGAAGACCCCAACCATGTGCTTTCCAATATTTGATCAAAAAGCAAAAGTGAAAAACGCTCATTTACATAGCGAATGTATGAATCGTTTTGTACGGAAACAGCTCGAAGCGGTTTCAGCTCAGGGAGCCTTCGGTGATGCAAGGTTCAAGAGTGTCTAAGGGCACAAAGAATAAAGTTTATAAATAAAGATGGTCATTAATTATCATACATGATGAATTTGCTTTATACGAATTCAGGATCAAAAATAGTCTACGGATTTCACGAGCGAAAGATAGTTTTGTACGCAAAGTTCGCCATGCATTTACTATTACGATATATCGAGATTTATCTACTCGACTGACGAGAACCTGAGACACTTTTTCTTTATGATGTCGTTCCACGAAGCCTTCTGATGAGCTATATCCGAAGCGAAAGAAGGGAAGCGGATAAGAAAAAAAATACATATTTGTTTTGCTTCCTGTTGCACCTTATAACCGAAGGCCTCTTTCGTATCGAGAGCGCCCTTATTTCGCACTTCTTCCTCTGCTCCAGCAGGATCTCTTTCCTATGGGGCTTTTTTCTTATGCCGCGTACATGTGTTGGCTCCAGTTGTTCTTCCGCCTGGTTTGTGTTTGCCCGCATCATCTGGAGAACAGATGATGCGTAGAAAAAAAATATATAGATTTTTTTTCATTATTGAAGCAAATGATAAAAGGGACTTAGTAAAATAACCATGATACTTTTTTCTGTTTTTTCGAGCATTGCTTTAGTCTCTAGTGTTATGGTAATACGTGCTAAAAATCCAGTCCATTCTGTTTTATTTTTCATCTTAGTTTTTTTCAACACTTCGGGTTTACTTGTTTTGTTAGGTCTCGACTTCTTTGCTATGATCTTTTTAGTGGTTTATGTAGGAGCTATTGCCGTTCTATCTCTATTCGTAGTTATGATGTTGAATATTAAAATAGCAGAAATTCACGAGAATGTATTGCGTTATTTACCTGTAGGTGGTATTATTGGAGTTATTTTTTTGTTGGAAATTTTCTTCATTGTAGATAATGATTACATTCCAATATTACCAACGAAATTGAGTACAACCTATTTAACATATACAGTTTATGCTGAAAAGATACAAAGTTGGACTAATTTGGAAACATTAGGCAATTTACTTTATACCACCTATTTTGTTCTGTTTTTGGTTTCTAGTCTTATTTTATTAGTAGCTATGATTGGGGCTATAGTACTTACTATGCATAAAACTACTCGAGTCAAAAGACAGGATGTGTTCCGACAAAATGCTATAGATTTTGAAAATACTGTCAAAAAAATCAGAGATATTTGAAGGCTTTAGCTCTCTGAAGCCATTAAGAAGCTCAAAAAAAAAGGTATATATATTTTTTTTTGTACGCTTCTCCTTCTCTCTGTCATGCCTTCCCAATCTCTGCTTTTCTCTCGCACGGAGCAAAGGAAGCGGGTAAACCCCCGGAAAGCTAAGGTTTTCCGGGACTAAAGTCCTTCGTAAAGCCAATAATAAATGTAGAGCGAGAAGAAGAAAAGGTAAATACAAAAATATAGATTTTTTTGACGTATGCCGGAGCGGACGACTTAAGTCCTACTTTACATTTTAGTGGTCGAAGAATCAAAAAGCAAACAAATTTTCTATTTTATAAAAGAAATTGCTGCGTGCTGCAACCGCCAAAAAGCGCGGGGTGGAACAGCAGATGAAAATAGAGGTGGTGGCATGACGGCTCGTTTTCTTTTCCAAGTTACTGCATTGCCCTTGATGCATTTATCTCTCCTATTCAATCCAAACCCCTTTACTGCAACTTTTGCCTCTATGGCCAAAGGCGCGAAGCGCAGCCAAATAGTTTTTCGTGTTCTTTTCCTAGGAGTTCCGCGGTTAGCACAAATGACTGTTAAGTGCGCTGAATATATTGAGACAGGATTTAGCTTTTTACTATGCCATTGTTCGGGGCATATCTAAACAACTACCTTACCTTTATCTGAAGACAAATTTAAAAAACGCAGCATACTATAGATTATGTCTAAGTTAGGCCTCATATGGATAAATCTTATGGTTAAACGCAATTCATTTGGGTTTTTTCAGCTCTCGTCCATGTAAGTATAGCATGGTCAAGCTATCAAGCATAAAGCATGTAAATTTTTAATGTGTTTCCGCTTTGCGCCTAGCTTTTAATTCCGAATTATGGGTCTACTCCATGTCGTAGCATCTAATTACTATGTTATTGCAGAACTGAATCAAAGCCAAGTGGTTTTTCCATTATATGAATAATTAACAAGTTGCATAATCTGCTACTTTTAATCCCTTCTAAGCATTGTATTGGTTCGACTGTCTGTTTCTAAGAGGTTAGTTATACTTATTAAAGCAAATAACCAAAGCCTTTGTAGGCTCCGTTTCTTCTATATGATGGCGCATGGTTAACGGAAGATTAATACTGATCATGTAGAACAGATTCAGTTGCGCGAAGCACTCATACTCATACTCATACTCATACCCATACTCATACCCATACTCATACCCATACCCACACTCATACTCATACCCATAATGGTGCGAAGCACTCGAAATGCATGATGCATCTCTAGTGTAGGGCCGAAGGCCCGGGCTTATTAGGATGTAAGTATGTAGATTGTGTAGGTTTTTCCATTAATAAAGAGATCTATATTGTAGAAGGCTTGGCCTTTCTCTCTTTGGGAGGAGACAACAATGCTGTTAAGGAATCCTTAGGCCCGAATGGAAAGGCTTGGGTTACTAATGAACGAATTCCAGGAGTTGGTGAACTACAGAGAGAAGAAAATATGAAAAAGCCTTGTAAGTCGTGAGTACACTCCAATAGACGACTAGGATCTTAGACCTTCAGAACGTAGCCGACACTTTCTATGATATAATAGAAAAGGAGTTGTTGACGCAGTCTACTGGCCACCCCTCGTGACGGAAAACGCATTTGCTTCGGTTTACGCCTTCCATCTTTAATTCCATCAATTGGCTATTTCGGCCGAAGCGGTCTTGCGATAGAACCCAGACCCCACCGTCTATAATAAATAGTTTATTTTGATGATGGGAATATTCTGGCTTTTTATGAGAGTAAGGTAGACTAGAAAAGCCCTACGAATGAAAGGAAACTTAATAGGTAATAATCTGGGACTTCAGTACTCTCAATGTTTGGAGCTTAGGAAAGTGTTACGCATGGACGAAAAAAGAAAAAGAATCTTATTATCTTTATTCAGTGTGGAATCTTAGGTTTAAAGTTCAAAATATTTTCTATTTTAAAGGTTGTTTAAATGAAATGACATAAAACAACCACACAAAGTTTTCATAATTCTCTGTCATTTTGGCAAAACGAGGACCTGTAAAGGCTATTGAAATAGCTGGTAATGCCATAGGCGCTTTTATTGCGGCAGGGTACTCGGTTGTACGTCACGATTTGAATAGAGCGAATGCATTAGAATTCTAAGAAAAAAGCCTAAAATTGAAAAAGCTAAAGTTCAATTAGAAGGTACTTACTGATAAAGCTAAAAACACGGATCAGCTTTTGGAAGAAATTGAAGAGCGTTAAATGAAAGAAATTAATGCTTGTTGGTTGGGTAGTAGAAAAAAGGAGTACTGATGAAGAATGAACAGCCACGTCTAGATGATGCTGTTTAGCATGTAGTAGAAGCTAAATACGACAAGCTGCAAGCTGAGGGTAAGGGTCTTTGCGCGACAAGATTCGAGATCAGTATGCGGAACAGACGACCATGGAAGAAAGGCCACGAGTATCATAGGCAGACCTTCAACAGGCGCCTAAAAAAAAATTACCACCTAAATTATCTATTAAGTACCCTGTCCCAAACGCAAACTTCTTCGTTTCTATAAGATATGAAGATATTTTGGTTTTTCGAAGAGCCATCGGGAATTTAGGTTTTTCTATTTATCGAGTTTAGCAAGTATATCTTTCTTAGGATTTAAATCCTATTAATTTGAACGTAGAGTTGTATGATGCAAAACTATCACTTACGGGGTGGGTTTACTCTTAGATTTTTTTATTTTCTGGGTTTTCATGGGATCATTATCGCGGGTTTGTCTATCCTAATGGGCGTCTAACAAAAAAATCTATTTTTTTGTTGGTTGGTCCTTTTGTGGGGCCTGTCGAAGGGCCGAAGTAGTTCTGAAAAAAACAAGAATATACCAAATGAGTTTGAAAAATACATGGCTATTTCCAATTGGTTATTGTGACGCTGCGGAACCTTGGCAATTAGGATTTCAAGACGCAGCAACACCTATGATGCAAGGAATAATTGAGTGCGCCTAGATATATCATCACGGTTGCAGAGCTCTGCTCCAACTCTGCCATATCTGCTCGAGCTGGCTATCGCCAGGATGTGAGCTACACAGGTGGGGCATCCTTAGCAATAAGATTGCCCCGAAAGCATCATGTGAAACTCGCAGAACATTGAGACTGCCCTCACTAGGATGCTTCGACAAGGCATAAGGAAAGATCAGGATAACAAACTTGATACGTGAATCTAGTCCATCCAATTCTGGGCCGTATGTCTGAAGCAGAATATCGAGGCATACGCGTGGATAGTAAGCCTGCAAAACGGCCGAACTCGCGCTCGATATCAATTACGAACACGGGACTTGAGTTCCCACGTAGCACTCTATACGAGAATAGCCCGAGAAATCAGGCATTCACGCAAGGATCTAACCCTTGAGAATCCGTGATGGTGGAAGCTGGGGAACTAACTCCCTGTACAAGGAGAATTCAGAGATCCCGTAGTAAGAATGCATAGTTTTAGCTATTAAGGGGATCAACCTAAGACCGTTTCGTATCCTCTCTGAGGTATATATAGAAGGGGCTTTGAAAAAAAAAATATATCTATTTTTTCCCGTGTCCTTATCTCAGTCAAGAGGCGGATAAAAGCCTGTAAATGCGAGAATGAAGCATACAATGGACTGTTACGCGCTCAACGATACCATCATCTTAATTACGTGTTACGAAGCAATCAGTTTATAGCCTCGATGATGCCACTGCGCAATAGTTTGTGGAATAAAGCAAGCTTCCCTGCTGACTGATTGTCCAACACATGCCCACTTTGTTCGCTTCGCGAACAAAGAAAGGTGCGCGTAGCGCCGTTACGTTTCATATTTTGTTTTGGAGAAGAGGGCAAAGCATGCTGCTTTGCCCCTCCTCAGGCCGAGGTTCGAGGTAGCGAGCTTTATGACGGGAAACTGTCACGTATGGTTCGGAGGGCAGACACCGAGCGCTGACCCCTATCTTACATCATGATATTTTTTTCTTTTTAATAATTATTTTGATCTTTGTATTATGGATGTTGGTTCGCGCTTTATGGCATTTTCACCATAAAAGAAATCCAATTCCGGAAAGAATTGTTCATGGGACTACTATAGAGATTATTTGGACCATTTTTCCTAGTATTATCCTGATGTTTATTGCTATACCATCTTTTGCTTTATTATATTCGATGGACGAGGTAGTAGATCCAACAATTACTATCAAAGCTATTGGACATCAACGGTATTGGAGTGCGCCCTTTTACAAGAATGATGGAAGTGCAACGAAATGCGCCGGACTGGTTCTATGGTCTGCAAAGCTTCTGGCTTACCAAAAGAAAGATGAGCCAAAATCATTCTTCGTTTGACGTTGAAAGACTCGAGAGACTAGAGCATGCCAGAAACGGGGAGTTGAGGTTAAACCTATAGACTGAAAAGGCTCCCCCAGCTAATAGGCCCATGGTTCCATTCTTTAAGTTGCTAGAGGTACACATTCCTCTTCTCGGTGTAGGCAATATACGGGAAATAGACTGCTCAGCCTGCAATGTCCAATAACAGCGCTGAAGTATTGAATCTATCGGCGCCACAGCCAGTGGCATACGACTTCGAATCTAACAGGCCCGGCCCCGTCATTTTCTGGAATAGGGGATCCCCTAACGTTGACAACAACCATGGTAGTGGCAAAACTGCCGGAAGAAGAAGAACGAGCCTCTCTGAGGCTTGCTCTTCTTCTTTGGGGACGGAGGTCCTCCAGTAGGTAACATCAAGAACAAGAACTTTACCGAAGGGGACCAGCGCTTATACTGTACTGAAGTCTCGGCCGCTCGCAAGGGACGTCGGGCAATTTCAGCGAAAACTCAAGGGTCACAGAAGATTTACTTACGGTGGAAATGTTACTATCTTAGTCTATTCGACCTAATAAAGAAAGAGTTACAAAACTGCATATCGCAGGATCAAATGAAAATTTGGGAACATTACTCCAGGAGTCGGCGAGTCCACTCTCGACGATCCAGGGCGTGACCCGTCTTATCATCATCGAGAAAATGAAGGACAGATCCTTTCAGTTCCAAGCAACCGGTAAGTTTTTTAGGACATCAGTAGGTACTAGGAACAAGAGGGAAACGGGAAGCCTATTGCTAGAAAACAATGGGCGGAGACATAAGGCCCAGAGATTGATAAATAAACCATGGGTTCACTGGGTCATTCCTACAACCTGGACTATCACTCCTTTTCTTGAACGTTCTACTTGTTGAACAAAGGATAACTAGATTGGATTCGTTTTATGTGGTTAACTATGCAGTAAGGTCCCATACTTTTTTTTTTTATATGATCTGTGTCTTGCTCATAAAATTACTGAAATTGCGGAAGCACATTATTACAGACATATCAACAAAAAGGCCACCGTTTTGACCTCGAAAGGTTTCACTAAAATAATAGTTCAATAGAACAAGAAGCAGACCCCTGATAACGCCACCCGAAGATCCACTGTAGAGAGTCTATTACGTTTTATTCCTAGGTGGGAAAGAACTAGACATTCTACTCTTCGAGTCCTAATGAGCGTGGAGAGCTGTCTGCGGGGAAACTTGCAAGTACAGTTTGGTGGGAGGCGTATGGGCTCTTGGGACCAAGGACCGGCCGTCGACCCAACCTTATGAGTATTCAGACTATAACAGTTCTGATGAACAGTCACTAACTTTTGATAGTTATATGATTCCAGAAGATGACTTAGAATTGGGTCAATTGCGCTTATTAGAAGTAGACAATCGAGTAGTTGTACCAGCAAAAACTCATCTACGTATGATTATAACATCTGCTGATGTACTTCATAGTTGGGCTGTACCCTCCTTAGGTGTAAAATGTGATGCTGTACCTGGCCGTTTAAATCAGACTTCCATTTTTATTAAACGAGAAGGGGTTTACTATGGTCAGTGCAGTGAACTTTGTGGAACTAATCATGCGTTTATGCGTGCGCCCGAATAAATAGACCGACTGCTGAGCCAGAATAGGCTCAGTCGCACTTTCTCGAACAAGGCAAACCTGAGTGCGAGCTACCCAAAAAAGCTATCATAGCAATATCATGGCTAGAGCAGTAAGGAAAAGCCGGGGATCGATGGGCCTGCCCCCATTAGGGCTCCCCGGGGAAGCAGAGGATATGGTTAGGATAACGAGCTTGAAACGCGGAGCCCGTCCTAAGCTGGACCGACCGTCCCAAGCAGGATATAGCGGCGAGCGAGTGGTTAATAAACCAATAGTGTTAAACCCGCAGTTGATGGCATTAGCTTCTGCGGCACTCGAGAAACCACAGGGCACTCCATACAGAGTAAGTCCGAGAGATCAGACGCCCGCGCAAGGACCTAAATTCTCACTAGGAGGTAAAACCTAATTCGGACCTATGGAAGTCGGGGCTAAACATCCCCATGGCAGTGTCGTGAGGGAGTTCAGAGGCCTCATAGTATTACAGGCCTCTTCAGGTCATGCGAAGGGGGCCAATCCAAGATCGTACTTTCCCTTTACTAAGACAACAAGAGCTCTCAACAAGTCTATACGCTAGTTTACGCTCAAGTTAAACTGGACAGATCTTGTTTGTCTCTCAACAGCCATATGGGTGAGGATCTGCAGAGGCAGACACGGCAGATACTACGGATTCACCCGAATGAATATTGAGCGATTCTTTGTCTGGTACGAGGCTATTTGAAAAAGGCAAAAAAAAATGACACCGAGATCTGTAAGGAATACTCTGAATAGAAAAAGAACCCCAGCCCATTTAGTAAATAGGCCGAGCAAAAATCAGTTCTTTTTCGCACCACCAAAAATACCCAAGCCAGGCAAGATCAGAACGAGGGTAGCAGCATCGTGTGAAAAAGACCTCCAGCTAATGCTGGAGGTCCTATTTTTTGTCTACTTTCTTCGGTTGCTTGCGCGGATTTCGGCCTCACAAAGGAAGCCAAGGATATGTTCCAATTACACGCGGGCCCGCTAAGGGCCGAAGGCCATAAAGGTTTTTAAGTCTGAGCAATTAGCGCTCCCGCATAAGATTGTAGATGCGAGCTGGGGCGCCAAAGTTGACTCGCCCGGGGTTATTTCGGTTGTGTACTATTCGTAGATCTAATCGGGGAGATATACATAGAGGTAAGAGACGTAAGAGCTAAAATTCGCTCGGGAAGTGTTACCTATAACCAGTGTAAGTATGAAACTGCTGTGTGGACAACAAATACCACAACGCCGCCAACAGTGACTTATGAGCTGCGGCGCAGATTAAGATACTGAGAACTCTAACTATTGTGGAGAAGGTTGCCTAAGGTCCAAGGTTAAGATCTAGGAAGGTGAGCAGTACGAGCTGAAAGGCTCCCATACTGTTCGGAGGGCAGGGGCTTTTCCTGACCCCTATCTATTGTTGTAGAAGCTGTTTCTTTGGATGATTATGTTTCTTGGATATCAAATAAATTAGACTAAAAAGCAAACAGGACGAATTATGAGTGTCTCCCAAAAGCATCCTTATCATTTAGTAGATCCAAGTCCATGGCCTCTTTTGGGTTCATTGGGAGCTTTGGCAAGCACCATCGGTGGTGTTATGTATATGCACTCTTTTATGGGAGGTGGAACACTTCTTAGCTTAGGCTTGGGAATGATCCTATATACTATGTTTGTATGGTGGCGCGATGTTATACGTGAATCCACTTACGAAGGACATCATACATTTGTGGTCCAATTAGGACTTCGCTATGGTATGATTTTGTTCATCGTGTCTGAAGTCATGTTTTTTTTAGCTTTCTTTTGGGCCTTTTTTCATTCTTCTCTGGCACCTACGGTAGAAATTGGAGCTATTCGGCCCCCCAAAGGAATTGATGTGTTAAATCCTTGGGGAATTCCTTTTCTAAATACCCTTATTTTACTCTCATCCGGAGCTGCCGTGACTTGGGCTCATCATGCTATATTAGCTGGATTCAAAAAACAAGCTGTTTATGCTTTAGTAGCTACCAGGCGACCGTCAGATTACCAAGGAAACTTTTTGATTACCTCTCGTAATCATACCATTGCTGATGCTCGCAATGAGACGGATGCAACTTACCATTTAAACCAACCGGGACAATAGCATGTTGCAAAAGGAAAGGACAGGGTTGACCAACTCTAGAGAACTAACTTTTCCGACCGTGTCTTGGAAATATAGCCGAATGGGTCATTCATGAATGTGAGGTGTTTATGAGACACTAACTCGAGCGTGTTCGGTCAGGTTATTGATCAACCAATAATATTACAGCGCTATCTCCTCCATGGCAGAATGGTAGCCTGCCTGTGGCAGAGCAGGAGGAGGTCCCAATTTCAATATGAAACAAAAACACTGGAAGCACGGCTGCTTTTTCGTCCGAACTAGCACCATTAGTTGGAAATCTTATGTGTTTTCATGTAAGTATGAGAGTACCTTGGTAGTACCGGTGAACTAGATAGCCATGATCCGGCTATCTGGGACGGAGGACTTGTAGTATCCGAAAGAGAGCTGGCAACAGTAAAGCACTTGACTCGATCTCATTCGTTTAAGGGCAAAGCGAGAAGGAGTCTAAATCACTGTACAGAAATGATTTTCATTTCTGGACTTTACCTGATTGACACGGGAAATCTGACTTCATGTCTGAATAGAATTAAGCCTAAGCCTTTATAAAGGACTACGTGCCCTATAGAGTAAAAAATCAGGTTGGTGAGCCGTGTGATAGGTAACTATCTTGCACGGTTCGGAGAGCACTTTATTATGTCAGATGAGTAAACGGCGACCAAGTTGTACGGCTCTATGAAGTAACTTTTGACTCTACCATTTTGCTGGCTCTAGTCTTCACCGGGTTTCAAGGAATGGAATATGTAGAAGCACCTTTCACGATTTCTGATGGTATTTATGGTTCTACCTTTTTCTTAGCCACAGGGTTTCATGGTTTTCATGTTATTATAGGTACCATTTTCCTAATAATATGCGCTATTCGTCAATATCTAGGGCATTTTACCCAAACGCATCACTTTGGCTTTGAAGCAGCTGCTTGGTACCGGCATTTTGTTGACGTGGTTTGGTTATTCCTATTCGTATCCATTTATTGGTGGGGAGGTAATCAAAAAAAGGAGAAAAAATCTGAAACAGTTTTTTTACCAACCTAATCATACTTTATTTAAAGATAGAACTTCATTTAGTCTGCTTTCTTTTCTAAGAACTGGGCTTGTAATGATGGTGGTATTCGTGATTAATTCTGGCAATTCTAATATGGATCTTAGTACTTTTTAGAAGGAAGGTATCCATGGGTGATGTCACGAGGCAACTATTTTGATAGACTCAAAAGTTATCAATAACTTCATTATTTATTCTAAGAAGAAGCTTGGGGTCTAGAAGGGGCATTATGATGTCGATCCAGAGGGCATAAAAGGCATCCCGACCTTGCCGCTGAAAAAAGAATATGTTTGCTATGCCCTATCCCGTAATATGCAACCTGCCTTTTTTTCCAATAGCAGTCGAATGGAGAAAACCCTAGCTGCTTAAAAGCGACCGTTAGATTTGCGTGAGAAAAGCGAAGAAGGTGGTTGACCAACGCCGCGCGGCACGCGCGTGCTTGTCCTAGGCCGGTTTGCTTAGGGTGTTGCTTACGCAGCGCTTTGGAGAAGCCTTGTGCTGATGGTATACCAGTACCCTTTTTGTGGGAACCGAATAATAAATAGAGCTCTGCGGTCTTCTTCGTTCATTATGCGGGGGTGCGCGGCTTATGTGAGAACCCGCGCGCCCCCCTCCCCCTCCCCCTCGTCCGTTTGGCCCTGACCGCTTCGTTCGTAAAACGCGGCATTATGTAAAGATTATGTAAAGTTTACATACATATTCAAATAGATGGGCTAGATGCACGAAACAATAAAACTACTTCATGAATTCTAGGAAATGCTGCTATGTATTTTGGAAAGATGCGTAGCACTTGGTTGGTTTTGCAAACAAAGAAAAAAAAATAGATATCTATTTTTTTTTCTTTGTTTCACTAATCAGTAGAAAAATAGGCTATGCTCCGCGGCCTAGTCGATTTGACGAGGTTGTTGGCTGAAAAGCGGGTTCGAGAAATGAATGCATTCTTCTCGCCCAAGTGTTTTGTCAATGCCCAAAACCAAGGGCAAAGCTCTCTTATTAGGATGAGGGCCGAAGGCGCCAATGCTTTTGGGCAAAGCAAAAAACCATATATATAGAGAAAAGAGCCAAACAATCTATATATAGCCAAACAATCTATAGAGAGGTAGGTGTCTGTGGCACTGGCTATAGCCAATGGTGGTGGCTTCGCCCTCATCCTTAGGGCGAAGCCGCCACTTGATTCTAGAAAAAAAAGACAACAAAATGAGACTGTATATCATTGGTATTTTAGCGAAAATACTTGGAATCATAATACCCCTTTTACTAGGAGTAGCCTTCTTAGTTCTAGCTGAACGTAAAATAATGGCTTCTATGCAACGTAGAAAGGGTCCTAATGTAGTGGGATTGTTTGGATTGTTACAACCTTTAGCAGATGGTTTGAAATTAATGATAAAAGAACCTATTTTACCAAGTAGTGCTAATTTATTTATTTTCCTAATGGCTCCAGTAATGACATTTATGTTAAGTTTGGTTGCTTGGGCTGTTATACCGCGCGCCGTGCAAGGTGCTTTCGTCGCTATGGGGCATATCCTGGTGCCCAATCTCCAGTCCGCGTCAATGGAGTCAATCGCCCAGAGGTAGCGTTGCCGCAATGCGCGTGGAAAAGCATCTGGGAAACCAAGTCATGACCCATAAAAGGACGACTTGGAAGATACTGTTGGGATTGATGAGGCTGACGAATCCGAATGACGTAGCTGCTGAACGACAGCATTCACCAAGCCAGCGGGGAACGACTTGGTCCTGGAATCGGTTCTTTTGGTAGGTATAACGGGGGCCGGAGACGGAAGACAAGGGCGAAGCAGGGGCATTCTCAGTAAGGGAATAAGACTATGCGGACATCTTATCTCAACGAACAGGTAGAAAAAGTCGAAGACGCAATCACGGGATCGACCTACTCTCTAGCGAGAGGGTCGGCGGAGCCGCTATAGTAAGTCAATAGGGAAATCGACCGAGCCAGGTACTGAAGGGCGGCAGTCATGATCCGAGGGTAGAGGGCCACTTCAGTGGCAGCGGCATGGCTGGCATGTGGCCGCGAATGCGGCATGGCATGTGGCCGCGAATGCGGGGCAGGCGGCGACGCTTCAACTCTTCCGAGAAGACGGGTTGGTCCCGGCAGACATAAGAATGCTGCTACGATCTCATTCAAGAAGTACCTCGTAAAGCGCGTCAATCTAGATCTAGATTGTTGTTGATGTGCTTGAAGAAATCAGTGGCGGAGAGCTTTATGACGGGAAACTGTCACGTATGGTTCGGAGGGCGGGGAAATCTCCGACCCCTACTTTTGATTATGGTATGGTATTGTCAGATTTAAATGTAGGTATACTTTATCTATTTGCTATATCTTCTCTAGGCGTGTATGGTATTATTACAGCAGGCTGGTCCAGTAATTCTAAATATGCTTTTCTAGGAGCATTACGATCTGCAGCTCAAATGGTTTCTTATGAAGTTTCTATCGGTCTTATTATCATCACCGTACTGATTTGTGTAGGTTCTCGTAACTTTAGTGAGATCGTAATCGCGCAAAAGCAGATATGGTTTGCTGCGCCCTTGTTTCCTGTATTCATTATGTTCTTCATTTCTTGTTTAGCAGAAACGAATCGAGCTCCTTTTGATTTACCAGAAGCAGAAGCGGAATCAGTGGCGGGCTATAATGTAGAATATTCTTCGATGGGTTTTGCTTTGTTTTTTTCAGGGGAATATGCTAATATGATCTTAATGAGGTGTGGAGCTTTGCATCTGCCATTCGTTGGGCTGCGGCCTTCTGCAGGAGCCAGTGTCCTTTTCGGGGCCTTGTGCAGTAAACCCTTCCGAGCGATCTGAAGACCAGTAGGCTCGCGAAGCTTTCGGAGAAGGGTAGCCTTGTGTGTCAGCACAACAACGAAACGCGAACCCATCGGACGACCTATTTAAGACTAGGGAGATACCCGGCAGTGGGTACCTCGTACCTTTTCCCCAGACCCATACGTGTACCGAATGCTCATACGGGAAAGTGCGCTCCTAGGTCTGGAACCAGAAAGGGTTGCTGCGAGAAACATCTTCTCCTCTCATCCAGGGGGTGCGAACACACCTGCGCGAATTACAGATGACAGCTACAAGGGTGGCGGGGGAAGGAAACAGTACCCCATATCCAGGGATGAATGTAAACCCATTGAACAGGGATAATCATTCTGGTTCTGGGAGATAGAACTCACCGGCGGTGATGGACACTGGTCTGAAAATCAGGCGTAGCGGGCCCAAGTCACTAGGGCGCAAAGCGCAGCACCTATATTATCGCGAACAATAGACTACTACTCGCGCCTTAATTATGAGCGAATCCAGTCTAAACCAAGCAGCTTAAAATCTGACGGAAAAGAAAATTTTCCCGCTCTGTGCTGATCATTCACACTCAGACATCCATGCGAGGCCTTCGTGATTCGAGAACCTAAGCGTAGCCTTGGTTGGAGGGGGTGAGACTCAATATTTCCAGAACGGAGCCGTATGACGCGAGAGTGTCATGTACGGTTCTTTGAGAAGGGTGTGAATATCTATTATCCTCAGGCCCCAAGGGGCCACGAAGCTACACCCTTACTCTCCTAGTCTATGTACATTACTTTTTCTAGGAGGTTGGCTGCCTATCCTAGATATTCCTATTTTCTATGTGATTCCGGGTTCGATTCGGTTTAGTATCAAGGTTCTTTTCTTTTTGTTTGTATATATATGGGTTCGTGCAGCATTTCCACGATATCGTTATGACCAATTGATGAGGCTTGGTTGGAAAGTATTCTTACCTTTATCATTAGCTTGGGTAGTTTTTGTATCTGGTGTTCTAGTAGCCTTTGACTGGCTCCCTTAATTCATTGAACAATTTCACTGCAGTGCAACTAAAAAATATATATTTTTAATTAGAAAAAACTCCGTTAAATAGCAGCTAAAAAACCAAATGAATTGATTAAAAGAAATAGAAAATAATATATTTTATTCGTTCTATTAACTTCGTAAATGCAGGCTTTGAGAGAAGGAGAGAGAGGCCAAGCCTCTCTCTCTCTTTGAGCGTTCCAAAACGAATAAAATATATATATATATATATATATATATTTTTTTTTTATCTAAGGCCTTGTAATGATGGGTAAATCCTGCCCATGATGGATTGCGTTAATCATGAAGAACACAAAGTTTCCATGATCCGCAAAAACGAGAAAGCACGAAACATTCATATGGCAAGACGACTATCGATTCTTAAACAACCTATATTTTCTACATTTAACAATCATTTAATAGATTATCCAACCCCAAGCAATATAAGTTATTGGTGGAGTTTCGGTTCGTTGGCTGGTCTTTGCTTGTTCATTCAGATAATTACAGGCGTTTTTTTAGCTATGCATTATACGCCTCATGTGGATTTAGCTTTTTTAAGCGTAGAACACATCATGAGAGATGTGAAAGGCGGCTGGTTGCTTCGTTATATGCATGCTAATGGGGCAAGTATGTTTTTTATTGTGGTTTATCTTCATATTTTTCGTGGTCTATATTATGGAAGCTATTCGAGTCCTAGGGAATTAGTTTGGTGTCTTGGAGTTGTCATTTTACTTTTAATGATTATAACAGCTTTTATAGGATACGTACTACCGTGGGGTCGATTTGGCCCCTCCTTCTACTAATAGGAGGATAAAAAAACCCCACTAAATGCGGGAAACTCTTTATTACTAAGGTACTTTTCTCCCATGGAAGGCGTGAAATGGACGATTTTTGGTGGCGATCCCTAGAATTTTAGCCTTGCTGTCTTGTGTGGGTTCAAATTCTAAGTAAAAATCCTTAGCATGTCATCATAGACAATCCGCAGGAAAACTCTTGCTACACGAGAATAGGCGTCTTCGGCCTTGGAAAAAATGGCATGGAGATTTCCTCAGAGACTACACGTGGGGTGCCTAGTCTATCATCGATCTTTGGCTAGGTAAATATATAGTCCCATTTCTCTCTAAAAAATCATGTCTATTTCACTCTAATGAATGAATAAATAAAGGCCGGAGGCCTATTGGAGTCTTCTTAGAATCTATTCAAGCCGTATATTAAGGTGCTATTCAGAAGCCTTACTTAAGCAGCTTTGTAACCTTTTGCCATAACAGATCCAGGATATTTTAATAGGGTTTACTTTCAATTCTTGCTCCGGGGATATTTGAGTAACACTCAATTTAACGAATGATAGTAAGGCCGAAGGCCCGCCAGTATCTAGGATTTCAAATCAAAACCTCGGCTAGTTTGAATTAGTTCCTGTTTTTTTTTTGGCAGTTGAGAGAGTTTCTAAGAAAATTATTGACTATTCGACTCTTGGAGCATTAGCCTATTGGCTTATGGATGATAAGGCCAAAGAGCGCGCGGGCCTTATTCGTACAGATAGTTTCACCAAAATACTGCAGAAAACATTTCGTATCAGGGCTAATTCCAGTAAAAAATACTTTAAATCGCTGCTCGATATTCTGAATGAAATGCTGAAATGAAAAACAACCAGTGGAGCCTGACATCATTCATCCATAGAGTCTAAAAAGGATGTAGAAAAGACATGGTTTGGGGGAATTTAGGCAAATGAGTTTTTGGGGAGCTACAGTCATTACGAGCTTAGCTAGTGCAATACCTGTGGTAGGAGACACTATAGTAACTTGGCTTTGGGGTGGTTTCTCGGTAGATAATGCTACCTTAAATCGTTTTTTTAGCCTTCATTACTTACTTCCTTTCATAATAGCTGCCGCTGCTATTATTCATCTTGCTGCATTACATCAATATGGCTCTAATAATCCATTGGGTATCAATTCTTCTGTGGATAAAATAGCTTTTTATCCCTATATGTACGTAAAAGATTTAGTATGTTGGGTAGCTTTTGCCATTTTTTTTTCTATCTTTATTTTCTACGCACCTAATGTTTTGGGGCATCCCGACAACTACATACCCGCGAATCCCATGTCAACTCCGGCTCATATAGTGCCAGAATGGTATTTCTTACCGGTTTATGCGATTCTTCGAAGTATACCCAACAAATTAGGGGGTGTAGCTGCCATAGGACTAGTTTTTGTGTCATTATTTGCTTTACCGTCTATCAATACATCGTATGTACGTAGTTCAAGTTTTCGACCAATTCACCAAAAATTATTTTGGTTGCTTCTGGCAGATTGCTTACTTTTAGGCTGGATCGGATGTCAACCTGTGGAAGCACCATATGTTACTATTGGACAAATTGCTTCAGTTGGTTTTTTCTTCTATTTTGCTATTACGCCCATTCTCGGCGAATTAGAAGCTAGATTAATCCAAAATTCTAATGTTTGCGAGGACTTAAGTCCTCGCAAGCTTTCCCACATTTTTAAGAATTCAATTTATGTTGTGAAATGAAAAGCCATCAATTTATTAACCGTCTTATTACTAAATCCCCGTATCCGGTTCTTACCTATTATTTCTGCATTAATTAGTGGTGTGTTCTCAATTGCGCCACTTTCCAAACCTATCATTGCACTTTGTGAAAATCGGAAAAAGATTCTAGAGGATTTGGACAAGTATCCTTGCCGGGATTGCTCCAGCAATTACAACGGGTATTTCAGGAATCCAGCGTCGGTCAAGAATTCCGGATCAAACAAAGTTTCTGTCCAGGATTCTTGACCTATGAGACTTCGCCGAAGTTTATCCGCTCATAGTTCACAAGAGATTTTGACAAACAGATTGGGATAAAAGGAGAGGTTTTGCGCTGCGGCATCTCTGTACTAAATTTATTGGAGCTCACGCCCTGGCTAGAGAAGTTCTGATGGAAGAGGGTATGATGGCCCAGGCGTGCCGCCGTCTTCTCTTTTCCATCGATCCTGTCCCGTTTATCTCTTTATTAATCTGCTGAGATTTTGCCGATTCCACACCAGATCCGGCTACGACGCAAAAAACGTCTATGCCTAGAACGTATCAATTAGCTACTTTCATGCGCAGATTTATTATACTGAGAATTTTTTTTTATACCGGGCATAGACGTTTTTTGCGTTCCGCCAGTCTTATTATAGCAAGCGCGTAATCATCCGAACAGTTGTCGTCTACTGTTTCAATTAAATTTGATGATTTAGCACATTGCAAAATTTAATTGACTTCGTTAAGTTTTCTGGAGAAATTATCATTATATATTATGTTATGATTATGATGTTGGCACGGCGGCGGCTATTAAAAAAGTTGTTTTTGGTATTAGAACTCCAGTCATTAAGGCTTTTGTAGCTTCTACAGCAATGACGGCCTATAGCAGAATAAAGTCATAAAGGCGTCTCGAAGCTTAATAAGTACGGCAATGCCCGGCCCGGGCGACCGGTCCTGCCCAACATCGTGCTCGAGGGCCGGTGCTGTTTACCGCTCAGCGAAGAAGCTTCTCCCGGCTGAGTAATCGCTCGCTCCTCATGACAGCCAGGTTTGTTATGGGTTGGCGGTAGCACGGCAGTAGCCTGCTAGCTTCGCCCTGCTATTGGCTGCTATTGGCTGCTATTGGCTGCTATTGGCTGCTATTGGTCGAGAGCTTTACTTGATAACGAATCGGTTAGAGCTTTACACAAAGCTCCCAGCTTTTAGACTTTTGTAATAGTAAAATAGGCTTCGCCCTTTAACTTATGTTCTAATGTGTTTACTTCTTAGAAAAAAAGAGACGATTTGTGGATAACCAATCGTTTTTCAAATCTCTGATAGCTACTTTACCGAAATGGATACATCAATTTCGAAAATCAAAACATGAAAATATATTCTATACCAATCCTGATTACCTATTTCAATTATTATGGTTTTTGAAATATCATACCAATACACGTTTTCAGGTCTTAATCGATATTTGTGGAGTTGATTATCCCTCTCGAAAACAAAGATTTGAAGTAGTTTATAATTTACTAAGGGCGACCGCGAAGTAACCGAATAAAGTGCTCATTCGTACCAAACGAATGAGACGTTGTAGAAGTCTGCAACGAAACGGGCACGACTTATTTGACGGATATACCGCTAAAGACACCCAACAGGACGAACTTCCAATGGGGAACATAGCCTGTCGTGAAAGGGGATCACAGGGAATGAATAGCCAACCCATAGCCGATACCCAACCGTGTCTTTAAAACGCAGTTGAACGGGGAAAAAAATTTATTTCTTTTTTTTCATTCGTAAACGTGAGGTGTAGGTGGGATATTAGCCCGGGCGCATTAGGCAAGACTCGAATGAAGTATCATAGCGTCTTCTTCGTACGACGGAGCTTAGTGACGATCGTACCAGGACAACAAAGGAACCAAGATCCCCAAAAGTCGTTTTTTTCTTTTTGCTATGCTCATGAAAATTGAAGTAAAGGGCGGAGCAGGCACAGCACTTAAGGGTATCTAGAGCACCTGAAGCGCACTGCGCGAAGATGCCCAAGAGCATCCAATTACGAGCATTCGGTGGAACCGGTGAACCATACATTTTTCTAGATAGAGATGCGTGGGACAGAGGGCTCGTAGTACCTGCCCCAGCCTTTGCTTCGAGAACCGTGTAAACGAAGAAAGGAAGTGCTACTGGAGAGCGAAAGGAAAGCGCTGGCACTGTATGACGGAGGGGAAGGAGCTTAAATCGACGTACCCCCTGGCTAGTAGGAGGGGGTACGTTGCGTACTCGAGCAGCATGAAGGGACCGAGATTGAGCTTGGATGAGACTAAGCAGTTAAAAAAAATATATATTTTTTTGCTGCTTCGACATATTCTAATCGTCTGCATGTTTTTTGGAAACATTGTCATAAAGAGCAGTTCCAGACAGAAAGCCTTTTTCAGCTTATAAAGGGTATCAATCTGTGGATTACCGCCTAGAAAAAGCTTTTACCTAATCGAGGTTCGGAGAATGGTGCTTATAGGAAAACTACTATATGCGGCACTTTGATCAAAGTACCATAAACACTGGAGGACTAGGTAATCCACTCCGAATTCCATTCTAAAGCGAAAAACGCTAAAAGCGTGCAGCAAATAATTTCTTTTTTTATGTAGCTTTCCTCGGCCACACGGCGATACATGGAGCCATAATTGAAACAGTAGGAAACCTCGGTCTAGGCCATCCGCAAGTGTGCGTTTCATAGATGATTTTACTATTGGAGTAATTGGTCCACGAGCTCTGGCAGAAAAGATACTTGACTTGGTTACATGATTTATTGAAGTACGGCTTTAGCCTGGGCTTGACCTGGATAAGACTCTAATAACCTGAACCAAAATTAATAAAATTTCTTTCCTTGGATATCTTACTAGTCGCAATTCAGAATATACCTACAAGTTTTGACGACAATACGGCGGCAATTAGATAATATATAGAATCCATCAATCTGGTGGGCTTAGCTTACTTGTCAATATGTGTAAAATGATAAACCGTCTGGCGGTTTTATGATAAATGAAGTAACCCGAAACCCTGTTTTGCTCACTTTCAGTATCTTTAAAGCTATTCAGTAGTGCGCGTTAACCTCCATTCTACTCTGCCCTGTCAATTAGTAGCATCTGGCAAACTCTAAAAACCAATGTATAACGCACCGCGCTTAAGCTACATACTACGTATTTCATCGGCTAAACCATATACGAATTCTACACCGCGGCTAAGAAAGGCAAAGCCCGCTCGAATTGCATAACTCATTCGCTTACAAAAATTACCACGATAAGCAATACGAGGGCGCAGCACCTCTGGAAGCCATATATGCTGCTAGTTTCTGCTATAATGCAAGGCCACGGATGCTCCATGTACGTAGAAAATAGATTATTTCGCCGGGAAAGCCCACGCTTAGAGCCATATGATTACAAACAACCTTGGTTGAACTTGAGTTGGAGAGCCGTGTGATGGGTAACTATCTCGCACGGTTCGGAGAGCACTTTATTCTATTGAGAGAATGCATAGGGAAACTGCGGCTCTGCGATGGAATTTTTGACTCTATGTATTCAATATAACTCACGCATTCGTGTACAAACCAGTGTGGACGAAATAACTCCAATTTGTTCGGCAGTCAATATATTTCCGTCAGCCGGCTGGTGGGAGCGAGAAGTTTGGGATATGTTCGGTGTTTATTTTTCTAATCATCCCGATTTACGCCGTATATTAACAGATTATGGTTTTGAGGGTCATCCATTACGAAAAGACTTTCCTTTAAGTGGATATGTGGAAGTACGTTATGATGATTCAGAGAAACGTGTGGTTTCTGAACCTATTGAGATGACTCAAGAATTTCGCTATTTTGATTTTGCTAGTCCCTGGGAACAAAGTTCGCGTAGTGACAAATCGAGGAAAAAGTAAAGAATTTTTGCTTACAGCCATCTTAATAATATTCAATTTTGTAGTAATTGCATGCTCGGCTCAGTTCTACGGCATGCTGAATAATCCGCTTTGCCTGTCTGAACCAAACTCGGTCTTTTCGATCTAAAACAGCGGGAGTGTTGACCTTTTATGGAAACGCCGCGCTCGGGTGATGAGGATTCAAGAGAATAAAGTGGGCCTCCGCTACTTCATCGGCTTGACGGAAAAAGGAGGGATAGAAAGAAAAGAATGAGAAAAAATATATAGAAATGCCCCAAAATTTTTTATCTATTTTGCCTTTCATCTCCTCTTCCTTATGTTCTATTAGCTTGAAAGAGCTTGGCCAATGAATGCCTCTCCCCTTCCCGTCTCGATCTATCACCTAAGATGATAAATTGGACACAATCTGAAGGTTCAGATTGTGGAATTATTTAATTTATTGGTAGAAGGTTTTATTAATTTACGAACAAATTAACTGGAAATAAGTTGGCTGGAGCAGAACTATCTACATTATTAGAACAAAGAATTACCAATTACTACACCAAATTGCAAGTGGATGAGATCGGTCGAGTGGTATCAGTTGGAGATGGAATTGCACGTGTTTATGGATTAAACAAGATTCAAGCTGGAGAAATGGTTGAATTTGCCAGCAGTGTGAAAGGAATGGCTTTGAATCTAGAAAATGAGAATGTAGGAATTGTTATATTTGGTAGTGATACTGCTATTAAAGAAGGAGACATTGTCAAGCGCACTGGATCTATTGTTGATGTTCCTGTAGGAAAGGCCTTGTTAGGTCGTGTGGTTGATGCCTTAGGAGTACCTATTGATGGAAAAGGTGCTTTAAGCACTGCAGAACGAAAGCGTGTAGAAGTTAAAGCTCCCGGGATTATTGCACGTAAATCTGTGCACGAACCCATGCAGACAGGATTAAAAGCAGTAGATAGCCTGGTTCCTATAGGTCGTGGTCAACGAGAACTTATAATAGGAGACAGACAAACTGGAAAAACTGCTATCGCTATTGATACCATATTGAACCAGAAGCAAATCAACACACAGGGCACCTCGGATAGTGAAAAATTGTATTGTGTGTATGTAGCGATTGGACAGAAACGTTCAACCGTGGCACAATTAGTTAAGATTCTTTCAGAAGCGGGTGCTTTAGAATATTGCATTATTGTAGCAGCTACTGCTTCGGATCCTGCTCCTCTGCAATTCCTGGCACCATATTCAGGTCGCGCTATGGGAGAGTATTTTCGAGATAATGGAATGCACGCATTAATCATTTATGATGACCTTTCAAAGCAATCAGTGGCATATCGACAAATGTCATTATTATTACGTCGACCACCAGGTCGTGAGGCGTTCCCTGGAGATGTTTTTTATTTACATTCTCGTCTATCAGAAAGAGCCGCTAAAATGTCAGACCAAACTGGTGCAGGTAGCTTGACTGCATTACCTGTAATTGAAACACAAGCTGGAGATGTATCTGCTTATATTCCGACCAATGTTATTCCCATTACAGATGGACAAATCTTTTTGGAAACAGAACTTTTTTATCGTGGAATTCGACCTGCTATTAATGTAGGATTATCTGTAAGTCGTGTGAGCGGGGTGAGATTCACATGGGATCGCTGGAGTTGGAAAGCTCTGCGTAGGATCCCTCAGCGCGTAATCTGCCTTACTCGATTATAACTGAGTCGAAAGCCGGTAAGTCAGAAACTAACTATCGGAAGTTCAGGAAAACAAACCTCGATGATGGTCGCCCTACTCTCAGAGGGAAGACACCCAGGATTCTACCTGCGTGAACTTGGGATATGTGCCGTCTGCAGCATGAGTACTTCCACTACACGAGAAGGAAAAGGGGAACCCTGCGTCGGAAAACACACGAACTCCACGGCGATGAACGAGTCAACCAAGGCTCTACAAATCGTTAAATACCTAGAGGGAACTCCCGATGGGAATCCGGACCTATTCATGAGGAAAGGCCGCGATTCGTACGGTCCCGGTGGAACCACCACAAAAACTTACGAGGGGGGAACCTCGTTGGTTCGGCGATGGATAGAACTGAGAATTAGGAAAGTCCTGCTTCTCCTGCCCGAGTTGAGGCTGCAGCCGATCGAATTCGAGAACTGGAACTTAACGTCGACGGAAAATATCAGAAAATCATCAACATAATAACGGACCCACATGCGCTCATAGCATCGTACCAACGCATCAAATCTAGATTCATAAAAAAGGAGGGGATAACGAAAAGAATGATGCTTCCAGGGAGGAAATCCACTTCTTATCTGCGTTGATCAAAGATGATTCGGGCACATCGCAGAACAACTGCGCACGGGGAAATACCCCGCGAAACGAGTAAACATCCCAAAATCAACAGAACCCGGGAAGACAAGACCGCTTACGATGATCAGCGCCAGAGACCCGATATTACAAACGGCCATCAAGGCGGCCTTTAAGCTCACGCCACGAGACTTAAGCGAAGGCTATAAGACCGATAGGGAAGAGAGTTATGCCGCACAGTTCCGGGATAATGAACCAGCATTCAATGGGCGCGCAGCGGCCCTTTGTGTGCTTAACATTCTAAGAAACTACACACGGACAAAATATTGATGATTTGATTGTCCCCGTCTATAAGTAACAGGTTTCAGGAGAAGGGAGCCGTGTGATAGGCGACTATCGCGCGCGGTTCTTTGAGAGGGAGCCGGGTTCTATATCCTGTGCTAGCGCCTAGAGATGGGTGCGAACCCTACTCTCGAGGTTCTGCGGCTCAGTCAAAAGCTATGAAACAGGTATGCGGTAGCTTGAAACTAGAATTAGCGCAATATCGTGAAGTAGCCGCTTTTGCTCAATTCGGTTCAGACCTTGATGCGGCTACTCAGTATCTATTAAATCGTGGGGCGAGGCTAACAGAGGTTCTTAAACAACCACAATATAGCCCAATTCCTATTGAAAAACAAATAGTTGTTATTTATGCAGCTGTCAAAGGTTATTTAGATCAAATTCCTATTTCGAGCATCAATCAATATGAACATGAGCTTTTGAAGTCTATAGACTCAGATATACTTTCTGCTATCGTACAACAAAAAAACATTACTGAGCAGATTGATAGTCAACTGGCTACCTTTTGTCAAAAATTTACACAGAGCTTCTTAGCAACTCATTCAGTTTAAAAAAATGAAACTAAAAAAAAATTTTCAGGCCGCAGGTTTTGTTTCCGTGCTTCCGGGTGGAGGGTGAAAGCGGCCAGGGCGCAGCCAATTTTTTTTCTTCCGCCCTCTGGCTACGCCCTTAGTAGGGCTTCGTCATACGGGCGGAGCTCGAAAACCCTCCATCCCCACATTAACAACATGTAGATTTGAAGAAAACAAAAACGCAACAAGACAATTAACAAAACTGAATATATAGAACGCTTCTTCTTCTAATGTACTATTAGTAGGAAAAGGGCTTTACGCCTTTGTATTTGTACTATCGATATTATCTACGTATGCGTCATCTTTGCCCACTATTTGGTTTTTAATTGGATGACCCAGATTAACTATGTATTGCCGTAATGCTGCGCTTTGCGCCCACTATCTGGGCCCGCGCCTAGATAGATGTTTGCATCAGTCTTTTCTTTCTTCTAAAATGAATCAATCATTTTCGATGATTGCTTCGCCCTTCACCAAATTCTAGCTGGTGTAATCAGGAGAAAAGGGATTCGAACCCTTAACCTGTGGTTTTGGAGACCATTGTTCTACCATTGGAACTATTCTCCTAGAAAAAAAAGTGGTTCTTGGTTTATGGAATTTGCACCTATTTGTGTCTATCTAGTAATAAGTTTGCTATTTTCTTTGATCTTAATCGGTGTTTCCTTTCTATTTGCTTCTTCTTCTAATTCGGCTTATCCGGAGAAATTGTCAGCTTACGAATGCGGTTTTGATCCTTTCGATGATGCCAGAAGTCGTTTCGATATACGATTTTATCTCGTTTCTATTCTATTCATTATATTCGATCTGGAAGTCACCTTTTTATTTCCTTGGGCAGTTTCTCTTAACAAAATTGGTTTGTTTGGATTTTGGTCTATGATAGTATTTTTATCGATTTTGACGATTGGATTTTTATACGAATGGAAGAAGGGCGCTTTAGATTGGGAGTAACCCGGCAATTTCCGAGCCAAAAAACGATAAAAGCAAAAAAACAGTTTTTTTGCTTTTATCGTTTTGCAAGCTTTTAGCATTCCTTCCATTGCCGCGTAAACAAAATGGGATAAACCTCGATAAGTAGGCATAATAAGTCATTCATTAACTTTATTGAGCTCTCAGAGCCTTTGTTGGCGTAGCCAACAAAGTGCAGCCCACGGCAAGAGAGCCCGTGAGGCCGCACCGGCTCTCGGATGAAATTAACTGAAAGGATGGTGGGACGTCAAACGAATCGAGCAGGGCGCTGCCAAATTAGTTTGTTTTCGTGCGTTTGATTCTCTCTGTCCTGTCTGGTAGTTTAATATTTTTACCCTATCGGGTGGCAAATATTAAGGCGTTTCGCGGAACAATGACTGTCTGTTCCCGTACAGTGAATGCCTGAAAATAATAGAATAGATCTTTTTGCGATGGGGGAAGCCTGAAAAAGCGGCTGGGAGGGTTCGCACAACGAATGAAAGGTGAAGGTAGTTTTCCTACTTTTTCCCCTTGCTGAAGAGCTTCTGAATAATATGCTTCGCTTCCCCCGCGCTCTTTTCAACAAAATGAAAAAAAAAAGACATTATATATTAATTACATAGTATACTCAATTATATACAATCAATAAAGAGATTAGCGCAACCTACCTTTTGTCGATGCTCTATGCTATATAAGAAACAAGTGGTAATAGAGAGAAAAAAAAGAAATATTTTTTTGCTATGCTTTTTATCTTCAAGCCTTACGCTCCTACTTTCGGGTCCAGCCCTTCATCCGCTTCACCTTAACCAATAGGCTGGAGGAACCACTTCGGTGGCGTAGCTGTGAAAGATCAATTTGAGTGATGTGCAATAAAATAAAGCGTCAAGCAATTGGTAAAAAATGAACACCTTTAAGAAAAAAGAAACTAATCATGATGTGTTCTTTTTTAATTGATTATTTAGCATATTAGGGTAATTAGCTCAGTTGGTAGAGCGCCTCGTTTACACCGAGAGAGTCAGCGGTTCAAGTCCGTTATTACCCAAGGGTTTTCATTATCCATGATTCTAAAGTGAATCTAGCGTATGAATAAATTTACTAATTTAATTGATGATAATGAGACCGCGATAATAGAAAGAAGGGAAAAAAGCAAGCCCGCTTTATTCGCACGGCGAATGAGAGCTTATTCTTTTCGAAAGAGAATGACACGGTTAAGGAGAACATAAGAAAGTGGCAAACCAGAGCAAAAAAGCGGTAATATATATTATCGCTTTTTTGCTCTGGTTTTCGTTGGGTCAACTAAAGCAGAAAACGCATAGCGTTTTCTTAGTTTATGGTACAATCTGGACTATAAGATGGTCATGAGAAAAAAAATAGATATATTTTTTTTTACTGTGGACATTTAAAAGGTGCCCTGGTTCCATACGGCTCCACTAGCATAGCGAGTAGAGGCCGAAGTGCTTCGGCCTTATTGGCCATTACTGTGTAATCGGCTTGACGCATGCGAGGCCACAGGTCAACTAATCGCGAAAAAGTGCCTTTCGGTGCAAAGCAGAGAGCCGCGCAGCCATTAGACTCGTGGCTTCGCTTGAACGATACTTCCGGGTTTCTATTAACGTATATAGCCAGTAGAATGGAAAGATTCCGATGAATCATCTACGATGATTCATTATGTTTGGGAAAATAGCTTAGTTGGTTAGAGTGCTGGTCTGTCACGCCAGAAGTTGCGGGTTCAAATCCCGTTTTTCCCGGTAATTTTTTGATTCAAAAATGAATTATTATAAAATCAGTTCATAAAGAGAGATATATCTCTCTTTATGAACTGGTAACTAAATCAGTTAAAATCTTTTTTTTTTATTGAAATATAACCAAAAAAGCATGCGATATAATATGAAAAGCATGCGATATAATATGATTCAATTTTACAGGGCGTAGCCCTTATCCTACCCGCGTCAAAAGTAATCTCGAGGTGTGAAACTTTAGGGATAATGTAATAATGGTTAAGATTACATACTGAGCTGATGCTAGAGTAAAGAGATTGGAAAAAAAAATTATGCTATGCGGATGAATAGTGCAAGGAACTAATACAAAGACCTTGTCAAAAAGACTCTAAGATCTTAATCGGTGTTAGCGGAACCGAAAAATTTTCTATATAGAATTTTATAGAGAGAATATCCTAGGTTGCGTAAGTCGTATGTGGGCGCAGAGCGCAGCACGTGTGGTTCTAACCGGGGAAGAAAAGCATGAGAGGGCCCGCCCATCCTGACAAATACAACAATACTGTATCCTGGGTTCAAACCCCATTTTCTCCGTAGGGGACGTAGTTCAATTGGTAGAGCGCATGTTTTGCAAGCATGAAGCTGTCGGTTCAACTCCGATCGTCTCCAAATAAACAAGTGATATATTGTAGAAAAGCAGTATAGGTGCTTGGATGAATTACGCTCTCTACTAGCTGCAGGAGATCTCGTTATGCTTTGCACTTTGACTTGACTTTGGAGAAAAGAATCTGGAAACCAAACGGAATAATTTGTAATAAAACGTGTTAAGGGTAAAGATGGAGGACACGTAGCGTTAGAAGAACGCTGGCAAGAGAAAGAGTTGGCTGTGCTCTATGCTCGGGTAGAGAGTTGGCGCCCTAATGCATGCCGCGGGCAGCAGTGCCCCCGGATTTCCTCTTCCGATGTTCTGCCTCGCAAAGCTACGATGTTTCGGTTTCACGGGCCTTCAGGCTGCTTCGCAGCCGAGCCGAGAAACAGAAATGAAGCCAGCAACAATTACGGTATTTTTCTACCATGATACAAACAGTGGCTATATATTGGCCTGCGTAGCTCAGATGGTAGAGCATTCCCATGGTAAGGGAAAGGTCTCCGGTTCAAGTCCGGTTGTAGGCTCTGTAAAGAGAAAAATGATTAAATATGGCTAAAACCAAACAAATCAAAAATTTTACTTTGAATTTTGGACCTCAACATCCTGCTGCTCATGGTGTTTTACGATTAGTATTGGAAATGAATGGAGAAGTTGTAGAACGCGCGGAACCGCATATTGGATTACTTCAGTGCGGCATGAAGCCGCTGACGCCGAGTCGGCATATCCTATGCCGCTAGCTATGTCCTGCTCGTTCCCCACCACGGGTGGCGCGTGGAGGCAACTCCCGCGTCATAAGCACCGGGCAAAAGGCGTTTTGTTGGGCAACTCAAGTGAGGCAAATCGCTCAGGGGAAAGGGGGGAGAAGGTCGTGAAGGTGGCCTCGTTATCCACACTAGAGGTCTCGACAGAGATGAATAGGGGTATGTCAATACCACCACTGTGGTTGACTTACCACTGGGCTTTCTTGGAGACGAGAACGCGTCGGCGGGTCCTGGAGTGCCCGTCAAGGGCGCACGCGTATTCCTACGGGGTGATTATCACGACCAGCCCCTCCGCATCTCGGCACAGCGGAACGTGTAACCGGCCTAAGGTCCCATTTCAACCGCCAATTTATTGTCCCTACAATGGGTAGGCTAACCACAAGGTACGGGCCAGAACCTTATAGGTCGGGTAGGACGGCACTACTGGCAAATACTATCTAGCAAAGGCACGAGTCGTGAGGGATAAAGCTTGCGTCAAAAGCATACGGAAAGATTCTAGCAACAAGGAAACCGGGGGAGGAACCGGTAGAGCTGCAGGAGCATAACCGGAAGGTCAAGCCAGGGAGGCCGGGTCATTTAACGGAAGTGGAAAGGTTCGAATCGAGGCTGGAAGAAAAAGGAGAAATAGGTAGCTCGTAGGACCCCACTGTGGTTGAAACGCGGGGCAAGACTGCGGGTGTTGGATACGACAGATGGCGCTGCCTAAACTTCATGGAATTCCATGAACTAGGGAAACAAGCAGTCTCAAATTTGCGCATGCACATTTCCAAGCTACCAAAACGGCTGCAGAGCATAGCATATATATCTATTTTTTTCTGCAGGCTTCAGACCTTCTTTATCGAATCTCGGGCCACCTGTAATAAATGGCGCGAGCCGTATGCGAGGAGACTTGCACGTACGGTTCTTGGGGGGGTTCCGGCCGAAAGATCGGCGCCTACCCGACTAGAGGCACAGAAAAATTAATCGAGTATAAAACTTATCTTCAAGCTTTACCTTATTTTGATCGTTTAGAGGGCGACCGCGAAGTCATCGAATGAACTCCTCCAGAATGGAGGTGCTGCAGAAACCCGCAGCAAAACAGATACGACTAATCGACATATAGAATATGGCGACGACGACAGCATGTCGTAAAAGGAGATAACTGGGAATAGCCAACCCTTGGCCGTATCTTCAACTGCATCCTTGAGTGTCAGTCAAATGGAAAGTATCATGAATGAGAGATGCCAGCGGAATGATCACCTGGGCGCGCTAGGCTAGAAGGAAAATAAGCTTCCCTTGGCAAGATAACAAAGTAAGGCAAAATATTTTTTTTTGCTGGCTTTCAGTTTTCTGAGTGCAGCCTCCTCCTACAACGTCTTTCTTCGTGTGTCGAAGATCTGAGACGAGTACACCAGAGATAGAAACAGAAACTACGATTCAATATGAATATAGCAAAGCATCTGAAGCATAACTACACACTCATACGATCTTGTGAAAAGATAGGAGCATTCGGTGGAACCGGTGAACCATACATTTTTCTAGATAGAGATGCGTGGGACAGAGGGCTCGTAGTACCTGCCCCAGCCTTTGCTTCGAGAACCATGTAAACGAAGAAAGGAAGTGCTGTTGGAAAGCGGAAAGAAAGGAGCCTAAGTCGGCAGACTGACGCCGCGCACTTGAGCAGTTCGGAGAAGACCAGCCTACTCCATACTCTTTAGAAATTAAGCCAGAATGCGCAACTTTTAAGAAACGAAGGAAGTCCGTTAATATTTGGTTCGTTCGCTAGCGCATAAACCAGGCAGACGCTTTATTCGAACCAGAGCTTCATCACCCAGAAGCGAAAATACTTCTGAAGTCGAAACTCAACCATTATGACGCTGCGCTCCTGGTTTGCTCATCTAAAATCTAAGGGTAACTCAAGTTAGAGAGCCGTGTGATGGGTGACCATCTCACACGGTTCGGGGAGCACTTTATTATGTGATGCGAGTGAATGTGTGCGGCATAGCTGGCATCAATTAAATTCTGACTCTATTTATGTTTCTATGATGGCCCAAGAACATGCTTATTCTTTAGCTGTAGAGAAACTTTGTAATTGTGAGGTACCATTACGAGCTCAGTATATACGAGTGTTATTTCGTGAAATAACTCGAATTTTAAATCATTTACTTGCTTTAACTACTCATGCTATGGATGTGGGGGCATTAACTCCGTTCCTGTGGGCCTTTGAAGAGCGAGAAAAACTTTTAGAATTCTATGAAAGAGTTTCAGGAGCCAGGATGCATGCCAGTTACATACGACCAGGCGGAGTTGCACAAGACATGCCTTTGGGCTTAAGTGAAGATATTTTTCTATTTACACAACAATTTGCTTCTCGTATTGATGAAATAGAAGAAATGTTAACCAACAATCGTATCTGGAAACAACGATTAGTTGATATTGGTACTGTTACCGCACAGCAAGCTTTGGATTGGGGATTCAGTGGTGTAATGTTAAGAGGCTCAGGAGTATGCTGGGATTTGCGAAAATCAGCACCTTACGATGTGTATAACCAATTGATTTTCGATGTACCCGTAGGTACCAGAGGAGATTGTTATGACCGTTATTGTATTCGTATCGAAGAGATGCGACAAAGTATTCGAATCATTATGCAATGTCTTAATCAAATGCCTAGTGGCATGATTAAAGCGGATGATCGTAAGCTATGTCCCCCTTCACGATCTCAAATGAAACAATCCATGGAATCTTTAATTCATCATTTCAAACTTTATACAGAAGGTTTTTCTGTACCAGCTTCTTCTACCTATACTGCAGTAGAGGCACCTAAGGGAGAATTTGGTGTGTTTTTAGTCAGTAATGGAACCAATCGTCCTTATCGTTGTAAAATAAGAGCACCTGGTTTTGCTCATCTACAAGGGCTTGATTTTATGTCCAAACATCACATGCTATCAGATGTTGTTACCATAATTGGTACTCAAGATATTGTTTTTGGAGAGGTAGATAGATAGAATTACTATTTCACAGGTAGGACTTAAGTCCTTTCTCGAGCCAAAAAAGATTTTTTTCGCGAAACTCGAAACGTCGCTGAATCATCTATGATGACTCATCAACATAGCGTGCAGAGAAGTATATACATAGCGAATTGCTACGGAATGCGCTATTTTAAGGCTTTTCTTTCCCGGAGCTACGCACTTTTCTGTTCGTTTTGCGAACGAGGAGCACAGAGGCAGAGGGTGCCTTGGCGCTTTTCTTCTCTATGCCCCTTTAATAAGTGGAGAAAATAAGCTTGCAAAGGTCACAGAGCGCAGTAAAAAAAAATCTATATAGATTTCATTCTGCTGTCTGCTTTACCCTTGGCATAGCGAATGACAGGGCCGGGTGGAACGATGAAAGCGCCCGCGGCCCATCAGGCTTATGGCATTCCTACGTAATGCCATAAAAAAAGCACTAATTTCATTATGTAACGACTAACTAAAATGCATCGTTATTAAATCTTTTGAGAATGCAAACCTAGAGCACCTACTTGACACACACAAGATCGAATCGCTTAAAGAAAAGATCTTATATACAGAAAACAGTCTGAAATGAGAATACATAAGAGAGGTTGAGGAAAAGCGCGAGAAGGGCGCAGCAACTCTAGGATCTATTCGCAGTTTAATCCATCTTATTATAAGATGATAGCAAACCTTGCTGCAGGCGGTCAATCATCGTGGATGAGACATTGATACGAATAAAAGAGGCAAATACACCATGACACTAAAACAATTAACTTTTCGTTTAAAAAAAAAGTCTGCTGGCAGAAATTCATCAGGGCATATTACTGTTTTTCATCGAGGAGGTGGATCGAAGCGATTGCATCGGAAAATGGATTTTCAACGGAGCACTTCGTCTATTGGCCTTGTACAAAGAATCGACTATGATCCTAATCGTTCCTCTTGGATTGCTTTAGTACGATGGCTCGGAGCAATGAGACAAGCGGAGGCAGCCAATAGTCAAACAGAAGAAAACGCCAAGCGTTTTCTTGGTCGGAGGGAAAAAAATCTTTTTTTTTTCGGCCTCTTATTTTCGTCTTCTTCCTTGTTCAGGAAAGCCCAGAGAAGAAATTACGTTTTTTTCTCTGCCCTTTCCTCTCCAGAGACAAAGAGAGAGGCTGCAATTTTAGGGCCTTTCGGTAGCTTTCTCGATTTACCTGGGATAGCCTCAGCCGGGTCAAAGCCCGCTTTCTTTGCTTCGCGAATGAAAAACTTTGGAGGACATGATACGTTTTCTGAAAATGAGGGCGGAAGATGGAAGACGCATAGCGGGGTGCAAAGAATCGAGCGCAAAGCGCTTTCTTGGAGAACCAATATATTTTTTTCTTTCAAACCTGAGCATAGCGAAAAAGGACCAATGGTTGAGGCGGGCAAAGTAGATCGTGCACCTTTCACTTATATATTAGCTAGTGACCAGTTAGAAGCTGGCAAGACGGTAATGAATTGTGATTGGTCTAAACCTTCGACTTCGTTCGATCAACATAAATCTTCCCATAATTTGCTAGCCCATAACGACCTTCGGTCCCGAAACCACTTTGTTCACCTAACAAATGAAGGCCAAAGGTCCCTCAGGGTGGAAGAGCCCGTGCAGCGTAGTCAGGCTGCTTCTTGGTTACGCCCTGGGGGGGACTACGCTTCAAGTGAGAATAAAAACATACTTGATTCCTATTATCAAATGGTAGGAAATTGCGTATCATTGGCTCATATACCTATAGGCACATGGATACATAATATTGAATGGAATCCGGGTCAAGGCGCAAAGTTGGTTCGAGCTGCAGGGACCTTTGCCCAAATAATCAAGAAATTCGAAAATACACCACAATGTATTGTGCGATTGCCTTCGGGTGTTGACAAACTCATAGATTCCCGATGCCGAGCTACTGTCGGTATAGTGTCCAATCTTCATCATGGTAAACGTAAGCTTGACAAAGCAGGACAAAGCCGATGGTTAGGCAGACGTCCCATTGTTCGGGGTGTTGCTATGAATCCGGTGGATCATCCTCATGGAGGAGGTGAAGGACGCACAAAAGGAGGTAGACCTTCGGTATCACCTTGGGGAAAGCCCGCCAAAGGTGGATTTAGAACAGTAGTAAGAAAACGCAGAAATTAGTTTATGACACGATCTGTATGGAAAGGCCCTTTTGTGGATGCTTGCTTGTTCAAGCAAAAAAAGATCAGATGGAAAATTTGGTCACGTAGATCTTGTATTCTGCCTCAATTTGTCGGTTGCTATGCACAAATTTATAACGGAAAAGGTTCTGTTGGTTTGAAAATTACTGAAGAAATGGTTGGTCATAAATTTGGAGAGTTTGCTTCTACACGGAAACCTTCTTCCTCTGGGAGGAGAGCTTCGCCCTCGAGGACGAGAATAAGACAAAAAAAAAAGGTACGATAGTGAACTATGGCGCAAAAAATAAATCCGATTTCAGTCAGACTGAATCTGAATCGTAGTTCAGATTCAAGTTGGTTTAGTGATTATTATTATGGAAAATTGTTGTATCAAGATGTAAATTTTAGAGATTACTTTGATTTAATACGTCCACCTACGGGAAAAACGTTTGGCTTTCGTCTCGGTAAGTTTATTATTCATCATTTTCCCAAAAGGACATTCATTCACGTATTTTTTTTGGATCGACTTAGCCGATCGAGACACACAGGCCTTGGGGCAATACAATCGGTCAAGCTGATTAGGCGTATTGACGACGCTACGAAGATACAGCGAAACGAAGTCAAGATTCGGCGCTATGGATACGATGATAGGTTACCATCGATGCACGGAATCGATCAATTACTTCGGATCAGCGGTTGGATGGCCTCCAAAAACTCTACTTCTTTGAGGAACGATGCCCTTTTGGAGAATGATGACAGAAAAATGTCAGAAAAAAGCTATGCGTTTTCTTGTTTTGGCTCTCTGCGTCAAATTAGCGATGTATTTCCACAGACCCTTTTCGCGGCTGTGCGTGCTCCTCTAAATCATTTGGTCATGCAATACTTCTTTTATTCAAAGAACCGAATTCAATTTGATCCTATTGTTAACATAGTTTCCAATTTGGCGGCACGGAGCATAATTAAAAAATATATTACGAAGGGAACAGAAGAGAAAGAGGACAGCTTGAAAAAAAGAATGCGTTCTATTCTGTCAAATAAACGCATTTGTTCGAAAAAAGAAGGCTTAACCTATATGGACAAAACCGTGCAAGGCTCCTATGTGGAAGCCTTACGGGGTTCTACCCACTTCATCCGCTTGGCGAATGAAGTGGGCTTTGCGAGAAAAAATAGACCCGAAATTTCTCCGAACATCCAAACGGCTTATTCAGTTTGGCTTTTCTCTGAAGATATTCATTCCGGAAGGACAGAGATGCGTAGCGCGGAAGAGCTTTTAGCTTTGCGCACGGCGCTCCCCAGCTTTGTCCGGGCACTAACGTTCCCACACCAAAATGCCCTCCACTGTTTGCGCAAACAGAGCCTTTGTTGGCTTCGTTCTCGAATCCATCGTGAGCAAGGCGTGCCATTAGCTGATAATTACATGATGAAAAATACAGAGCTGATTCGGCAACCCTGGTCTATATTGGATTTTGGTGCTCCCTTCATTCCAAAAGATGCTGAATGGAGAAAAGTTCACTCTTTGTTCAGTCGTTATTATTATTGGAAAAAAATGCAATTTTTTTTATCTAATCAAACAAAAACTAATACCTTAATTAGGCCAGTCAAAATAGCTTCTGTTTATCAAAGTGCTTCTCTAATTGCTCAAGAAATATCTTGGAAACTGGAACAAAAAAAATCATTTCGACAAATTTGTAAATCTACATTTCAAGAGATTGAAAAATGCCAATATGTTAAAGGAATCCGTATTTGTTGTTCGGGCCGATTAAATGGCGCAGAAATAGCTAAAACTGAATGCAAAAAGTACGGTGAAACCTCTTTACATGTATTTTCCAATCAAATCGATTATGCGAAAGCACAAGCATCTACTCCTTATGGGATTTTAGGTGTCAAAGTGTGGGTTTCATATTTTTAACACAAAAAAAGGGACAAGTTGTGCTATATCCAAAACGTACAAAATTTCGTAAATATCAAAAAGGCAGATTTAAGGGTTGCAAAGCAGACGGTACACAACTTTGTTTCGGAAAATATGGCATGAAAAGTTGTGAAGCTGGTCGTATCTCATATCAAGCAATTGAAGCAGCGCGTCGTGCTATAAGCAGAGAATTTCGAAGAAATGGTCAAATATGGGTAAGAGTTTTCGCAGATATTCCTATTACTAGCAAACCCACCGAAGTCAGAATGGGAAAAGGAAAAGGGAATTCTACAGGTTGGATTGCTCGTGTGGTAGAAGGACAAATCTTATTTGAAATGGATGGTGTGAGTTTGTCAAATGCGCAACAAGCTGCCACATTAGCGGCGCATAAACTATGTTTGTCAACCAAGTTTGTTCAATGGTTTTAATTAGTTAATGGATAAAGAACGAAGCCGAAAGGCGCAGGGCGGAGCGAAGAAAGTGGGTAAAGACCAGGAATCTTTGTAAACTTATGGCCTCTATGGGCCCGAAAACGAACAAGCAGTCGAGACGATAGAAATGTTGAGACCGTGAAACGAGTAAAAAATTTATTATTATAAATAATTCATGGTCTTTGACCCCAATGCGGAGTTTTGTTCCACACAGCACTTTTCTCGTTTCTGAATATAATAAAGCGCATAGCGTTGAGGTTGAAGACCCCCGAGTGAAGCGCTAAGGCTTCCGGGCTAAAATATTTGCTGCGAAAAGTTAAAAACCATTTTTTTCGCTTCCTTGGGGCGCGAAGCTAATCAAGAGCTTGCTACTACGTCCTCCTACGCTTTTCTTCCCATCACGTAAAAGGAAGGCATAACAGCCCGCTATTTCTGAATCAGATAGGGGACAGTGCTTATATTCGTTTCCACCTAAAATAAAAAAAAAAGCAGCCAACTTATGTTCACTCCAAATAGACTCCGTTTTCATTACGAAAATTTATTACGTCAAGATTTGTTGTTAAAATTGAATTATGGCAACATTATGGAAGTTCCTAGATTGTGTAAAATAATAATAGTTCCAAAGGCACCCTCTAATTTGATAAAAAATGTAAAATTAGCTATGGAGATTGTTTGTGGTCAAAAATTCATACGGACACGAAGCAGAGATTCGGCAGGAAAGTCGTTTCGATTTAATAAATTTCTATTGGATCGAGAGTCGAAAAAAGACACAGGATATGTCACTTACCTAGCACAGAGCACTCTACGGGGGCATACCATGTATAATTTCTTGGAAAAACTTATTACGATAATATCTTTTTACGATTACCCAGTTAAAGTACAAAAAAGCTCCATTCGATTATCAATGCCAACGCCGTTGTTACGATTATTTCCGGAAATACAAAATCATTTCGAGATTTTTGAACATATTCAAGGGTTTGATGTAACTATTGTTACTTCGGCCAAAACACAAGATGAGGCTTTCATTTTGTGGAGTGGTTTTCTGCAAAAAGAGGTTTAGTCATATGTCAAATCAAATTATACGAGATCATACACGTAGATTACTTGTGGCTAAATATGAATTGGAGCGAATGCAATGTAAAGCTATTTCTCGACACAAAAACCTCCCTAATCAAATACGTTATGAATATTTTTTAAAGTCGTCTAAGTTGCCAAGAAATAGTTCCAGAACACGAGTAAGAAACCGATGTATTTTCACAGGTCGCCCCCGTTCCGTATATAAGTTATTTCGCGTTTCTCGTATAGTCTCTCGTGAATTAGCATCTAAAGGTTCTTTAATAGGCATAAACAAATCGTGTTGGTAGTCAATGGAATAAAGGTTAGCTTTGCGAGTACCCATAGGGTGTAGGGTGCAGCAAAAAAAACTCTTTTTTGCTTGAAATAGTTTTTTTTTGCTCTACGTTTTTTGGTTTCATCCTTTACAGCGCTGTGCGCTCTTTGGCTTCTGAATACCGAACGAACTCGACCGGTGTGCCGCGCTATGTATGCGCCCTAAACCCAAGACGTACTTGCTGGGCTTTGTTACCATAAGGTTGCAACATGCCCCACTCCTAATGAATTAGCAGTCTCGAGGCGGTTATACTGGAATGCGCGAAAGCCCCTCCTAAGCTAAACCACGGAAAAAATTATGTAGAGGACGGTTGCCTCGATCTTCCTGACTGAAGTTCTAAAATTGCCATTATAACAAGAAGAATGCGGTCCTGTTTCCAAAGAGGTCAGGACCGAAATGATGAATAGAAAGCAGGGTCCTTTAAAATGAAGGATATTGAAACCACGGGCTTCGCCCTAAGTTCAAGAAAATCTCGCCGGGCGTAAACCATTATTGTATCACAATCCTACCTAACCATGTGGCTACTCTTTGCGTACTAAAATGCGCGAGTTGATGGCGTGGAATAACTCCATTGCTAGAATTCTACAAGATTTTGATTAGGTTACGCGCAAATCTCATCCGCTGCAATAAGCAGGCAAGGAACTCATGTTTCGTGCAGCGTGCTCGAATGAGCGTACAAGAAAATATCTATCCGCCCGCGTTTACTAATAAAATAGATTCTACCGCCTCCGTCACCTCAATGAGCTTTTTTAACATAAGAACTTTCAAACGCGTAATGGTCAAATCCCATGAAATAAGAGTTCAACCTATACCCAAGTGAAGGCCAGAGCTCTTATTAGAAGCGCCGCAAAATACTTATAAATAGAATATCTCCATAGTCTACCGTAGGTGCAATTACTGGCGTGTAGTCTATAAAGAGGGTGACTATGCGATGATAACTGGTGAATCTGCACCTGAATCAAAAGGTCGCGGCCGGGATGCTTTTAACATATAACCTTTGCATGCTACTTGCCATCAGCAAATCACGCGAAGTAATACTAGATTTGCGGATGAACCAAAAATGCCTTGAGAGCACCCGCGGACGCCCGACGATAGCACCTCCGAGAATCAACTTGAGCCGTATGAAGCGGAAGCTTTCACGTATAGTTCTGAGAACCTACCTATTCCGATTATTTGAAAAGAGAAACGAGAGAATAAAACGCTTGCTTTTGTCAGCATCAAGGTGTCTCTGGTGTTTCCGTTTTGTGTCTCTATCGGGATTTTCTTACGATTTTGTACAATGCAAGTTTTCTATTAACAGATTCTGTAGGGAAGCAAACAGAAGGTTGAGAATCTTTTTAAAATGTCATTTTTTTGATCAAATCTATTCCAAAAAAATGAAAAAAATCTCTGAACCGAAGTCTCTAATTTCTTCATCAACAACTCGTTTAGGGCTTAGTATAATAAAGAATCTTATCCACTTCGAAGTGGGCTTTGATACGGGATCGTGAAGTACGAAAAACCGATGGCGAGATTCTATGCCAAGTTTATAAAAAAAAATTAAGTCAAGTTTATGGAAGCCAAATTATTTTGTTTTTTAGAAATAATTGGAGTTGGGTACAAAGCCAGTACTAATCCACAAGGCTCTATTTTATATCCAAAATTAGGCTTTAGTCATGAGATTCGACTCCAAGTCACGTCTGCAGTTCGCGTTTTTTGCTTCAAGCCCAATATCATTTGTTGTACCGGAATAGATCATCAAAAAGTAACTCAATTTGCTGCCAGCATCAAAAGTTGTAAACCTCCTGAAGTTTATAAAGGAAAAGGTATACAATATCGAAACGAAATTCTACATAAAAAACAAGGAAAAAAAAAATAAATCATGTCATATATTTTAGGAACTAATTTAGTGCCGAATGAACAAGTAGAAATTGCTTTAACTCGAATCTTTGGACTTGGCCCTAGAAAAGCAATTCAAGTGTGTGCTCAATTAGGTTTTAATGATAACATTAAAGTTAATAAGTTAACTAAGTATCAAATTGACCGAATTATCAAAATAATAAGTCAAAATTATTTAGTTGATTTGGAATTAACGAGAGTAATTCAGAGGGATATTAAACAATTGATGAGTATTGGTTGTTATCGCGGTTTTCGCCATAATGCGGGATTGCCCTTACGTGGTCAACGAACTCATACTAATGCTAAGACTTGTCGCAAATTCAGAAACGTTTCGATCAATCAACGAAGTTGATTCAGGCCGCAGGCTGTAAGTTTTTTTTATTATCCATGATAAATGATGAAGGCGCGAAGCGATGTGTAATGAAATTGAAATTTCATTACACAGTTTGTTATTGGCTTTTTCTCCGCAAAAACATCATCGATTGGTAAGGCCGGCTCCTATTGGTTGGCATATAGGCGCAACGGGTCAAAGGGCGCAGTAAATCTATATATATATTTTTTTTGAGTCATCGCATATTTTTCATCTATTCTTGCACCGTAACCGCTTCTCGGCAGGGCGGGCTCGGATAATAGAATTTCTCACCCAGAGAACCAAAAGCTGCGGCGTTCTCTTTTGTTTAATGGATTATTTTGTACAAATTTTTTCCACAAAATTTATTTTTGATTAGTAAACAGATAAGATGGATTGGAAAAAAACCCGATCGATGATATCAAACAAAATCTAAACGTTCAAAAAAAACTCATGCAGAAGAAAAAAAAGCACGGTATTGCATATATTCGATCAACTTTAAGTAATACCATCATTACTGTAACAGATCATAAAGGAGATACAAAAACTTGGTCCTCCTCAGGTTCATTGGGGTTCAAGGGATCTCGTCGCTCAACCAATTATGCTGCTCAAGCAACTGCAGAAAATGCTGCCCGAACTGCTATTCAACTAGGAATTAAGTCGGTTGAGGTTGAAATAAAAGGGTTAGGTTATGGAAAGGAATCGTCGCTACGTGGTTTACGACTAGGAGGTCTTATTATTACTAAAATTAGAGATGTGACCCCAACCCCACATAATGGATGCCGACCCCCTAAAAAACGCCGTGTTTAAATATCATCATAAAGTTATTCATTTTCAATTACTTGACAATGCAATATAGTGAAATCCCGGGGTACAGGCCCGGTTTCACCATTTTCTAATGCTAATGTAGGAAGCCCTCGTTAGAGCGAGTTTATCATATCTGGGAAGATAACAACAAGTGCCAATCCTTTCCAGTCTTATTATAAAAACCAGCCAAGTTTGTGGGTAAAGATACTTTCTTTCTAGAAAAAACAACAAGAAGTAACTTTGGATCAATTTATGACACGGATTTTCTTTTTTGAAGAAAGAAGGATCGAATAAACTCGAAAGCGAACCCGGGCTATTTTACTTGTCTTATAGAAGATTACAGAAACGTAATAAAAGGCCGAAAGAAAATAGATTTTTGCTACACCCGCAATTACATAGTAATTGCATTCCTCATGAAACTGAGTATGAGGCGCAACTCTCAGCCATACGACTCCAGTCTCTCCTGGCTTGCTTTATTAGTCGAGATTGTGTAAATAGAACACGTCTTTACGCCTTCATTTGTGTTCTAACCACATGAAATGAATATGACATCACTTGGCTAAATGGTTGGGTTGGCCTCATTTCGATTGATCAGCCCTTGAATGGTCATTGTTTTGACAGAAACAAAAATGAAATTGTTATGCTAGAAGGTGCAAAATTAGTGCGACCCGTTGGCCCACAAACCTAAAAATACTTAAAAAAAAATAGATATATTTTTTTTTTGGCCGGAACTTAGTATTCTAACTCTTGTCGGATGCAGGTGTAATCCCTGTTGCGCGGTAATGTCCCGCAAACTCTCGATCATTACATGGGAGTGGCAACCCCGGAATTTATAGCAGAATGGTCGCAGGAAGAAAACCGAGAGGAACACTTTGGTTAACGAGTTAAAGCTTCGGTGCCCGATCACCTTCGGTATGCTGAACCCTTACTGGGGGCTAGACTACAAGTCAATGAGGACGAGTATGATTAGCTTGATTTCTAATCATAGGCATTCTGGGAATACAGTAAAAGAGGCCAGGAAAGTAGTTGCTTCCACTACGTTCTACGTGCATGTTCCACCTCCCGCAGTATTGCTCGTCTCTTAGGTTTTCGCAACAATCCGACTCGGGAACGGGGTAACTACCTTGAACTCCAAACAGATGATCGTAGGGTAGGCTAGCCAGGCCACATGTTCATTGGTAGCAGGATTCTCCAAAAAGCGAAAGCGCGGTGATAAATTCTTGTGATATGCTTACTTGGAGACTCATAACTTTGAAAAAAACTGGGTGTTCCGGGTAAAAACTATATATATTTTTTTTAAGTGATATTTTTCAATAAAAAATCTATTTTTTTTACCTGTGGCCTGGACACGCTATGCCCGGGCCAAAGGCCGAAGAGCTTGTGTTCAGATTAGAATCCAGGATCTATAAGGCTTCGCGGCAGAATGACCATGGAGAACAAAACGCAGGCACTCCAAAAGAGGCTAACGGCTGGAACACAGACCATATTGATAGGTATATTAAACAAATATGCAAACTTTTAATTGCTAAAATTTTCTTTTACATGGCCGAAACTCTCGAAGATACAAACATTATGAGAAGAGCCGTATGAGGCCGTAGGCTCACGTACGGTTCGGAAGCCAAGCCCCTGCAGTGATGCTGTGGCTTAGGTTAACATCGGAGCAGGAGCAGCTACCATTGCTTTAGCGGGAGCTGCTATAGGTATTGGAAACGTATTTAGTGTGCGCCTCGCTAGAGCGCGTTTGGATCAGCGAAGGTCAATAGATTATCGCCTGGGCGGTCCCCTAACCCGTAGCGGAAACAGACCGCAGGGAACCATAGCATGGGGCCTGGTTAAGTTTCGTGGCACGGTTATCACGAGTGCGTCAGGGTCAAGCGTTACCCCTTCCGACAAAGGTGGCCCGGAAGGCTCCAAGGCCCAACTAAATTCTTGGTGCGAACAACCCTCCGGGGGAAACTGCGAGAAGCATGAAAAACCGCTCACTAACCTAAACCACGAGCAAGCACCCAAACGTGAAAGCGAGGGATCACCCCAATAGACCCCTTAAGGTTAACACTTGGGTACATGCCAGTCAAAGAGCCGAGGTATAAACTAAAAAGAAATGGGTGACAGATCAGCCATAGGTACTCCGGAGGATACACTGGGCAAAACAAGTCGTGCATGCGACAATGCCCGTAACGTGAAAAATTTTGAGGAAAGGGCTGTAAATGGTAATGTGCTACCCTTTACAGACGCGGGCATGCCCGCGTCTGTAAGGGGTAGCGAGAATCGGCGAAAGCAACTACTGAAACTGACGCCAATAAAAAGCGCGGCAGACCGGTGGCGCCTCCCACGCTCTAATTTTAGCCAGATAGCATAGCCTACAGCCGGCGGAGGCTGTTTTCTACAAATTTGGTCCGAACCTACAGATCACAGAGAAGGGGCAGAAGGGAGCGTCAATATACTACTCATTTCCCCGAAAAATCTAGAAAAGTTTCACATAAAATCAAAGCCCCGCTTTACTTAGTGAGATAACTACACTCGAAGAACCTTATTCTAGAGTGAAGCATGGCTACAGCCGGGCAGATTACTCACAATACACGGATGGATCCAACTTGTGCAGTAGCACAAACCAGCTTGCACTACATCACTTAGGACCCAAGGACCAAAGGGCTCTTGTCAAAGTAGCCATAGCCGAATCTAGAAAGTAGATCACACTATGCTGCAAATGCCATAGTTATGAGGTGCACGCAGAAGAGGGGGGATGGAATCGCATAGTAGCCGTGTGTCCCTGTGCAGAGAGGACTAGTAGTGCTTATACGGCAAGAAGCCGCAAAAGCTGAAAAATTTTGCCATGGACGAGCCACATGCGAAGAAACTCGCACGTGTGGTTCTGTCCGGGGGGGAGAAAAGCACCCTATCGGAATTCTTCGATGTGCGGGGCTTCGCATCTGAAACCCGATGACGCTCTGCGTTCTGCCGGGGCCTTGGGCAGTAATCCAACTCCCGCCGACTCGCGAAGAGCTGGCAATGCCGCGGAGTTAGGGAAGTGGCTTGTTTAAGTGTAGGCGGACGAATCTCGACAATAGCCGCTCTTATAAACTAGGGGGATTATTCTCATCACAGGTTGCCGCCCTTACTTGAGTATACCGAGAATCGACGGTGAGAGGGAGCCCCTAGGGGGGGAATGAACGACCTGTGGTCGCCGACTAACGTCGGTTAGGCTTAGAAAGCACTGAACAGGCTGGGCGGGTCGACAAAGATGACAGCTACGAGAATGGTAATCCTGGTGACAGAGATATACATTCGGGGATGAATGGAAAACCTCCCACAGAAAAGGCCGCAGGTCCAGATTCTTTCTCTGGCGAGGAATGTAGTTCTGGCTTTTTACCAGAAGAAAGCGAAAAAAAAAAGACTGTTTTTTGTGCTGCTTGCCTGGCAAAATTCTTCAATCTTACGCGTGGACCTAACGGGAAGTAGGAAAACCTGATGGAGATCATATCGGACTTCAACGTACTGATAGCAGCTTGAGATAAGCTGGAATCTGACTCGGATAGGGAGCGAAACCGACAATGAAAACACTGGAAGGTATTAGCCTATAATTGTTCCGAAAAGCCTAAGAGAGCCCGTAAAAAATTTACATTTTTTCTTTTTCTTCGAAATCACGTAAGATATGAAAAAAGAGGAGCCGTATGATGGGCAACTATCACGTACGGTTCTTAGGGGGGGGGAGTTGCGTATCATGGGTACCTTCTTCTCGCCGCGAAGGGCGATATGAAAATGACCCCCTATCCAACCTCATTCTGTTGCGCGAAATCCATCATTGGCTAAGCAATTATTTGGTTATGCCATTTTAGGTTTCGCTTTAACAGAAGCTATTGCTTTGTTTGCCTTAATGATGGCCTTTTTGATCTTATTTGTTTTTTAATTTTCCGGTGCTGGGATTTTTTGGGAAAAACAATCTATTTTGGCTGCACTTTGTTGGCTACGCCAACAGGGCTGCGCCCAAAAAATCTAGATGTTTTGGCACCTTAGGGCCGAACGATTCGTACGTTCGAGCCCTTCACCACCTGCTACCAGGAGCATGAGCGTAAAAGAACTGAACTGAGAACCTGCGGCCTTTCTAATGGCTTTGGGAGCAGAACCCTAAAGGCTCATTGGGTGAAAAGAGAAGCAGGCGCGAAGCGATATATATATATCTATTTTTTTTCTTTTTTAGCTGTTTCACTTCCCGTTCTAAATAATCTCTAATAATCTTTCATAATG